GAATCTACGGGAACGAGATCTTTCTGTTGGCACGATATCTTTCAGGAACTGCGCTAAGGACGAATGCTTGATTTGCAATCTTTCAAGACGATTTTCTTGTAGCAGATGTGGAGATTGGCATAACGGGTTCTACGTGAAGTCAGCCGTTCGTCATCATTTGAGGGTTCGGGTCGGGATCATGGCCATAAATCGCTACTTTTTCCACTAGAGCGAATAGCATTCTTCGAAACAGGCACGCACAGGACTTGAAGCAGAATCAGAGAGTGATCCCTTTCCAACAGACTGATCGAATTCCAGTGATACACTACGCCTGGCACTATTCGTCACATTAGTAGTTAAGTTACTCATTTGTTACGAACAAAGAGACGCTAGAGATTCTATGAACTTCAGATCGATGCCATTCACTAATCTCAATCGTCTTTCTATGGATTTCTGGGCCGATCCGATCCGATCCGATCCGATCCGATCCGATGGGCGATAAACCTTCAAAGTCGCTGCTACGGGCTCTGTGGTGCGTCTCAGAGCCCTTCCCCGTGGGGGGTTCCCGTTCTGCTAATCTTGCTATCTTCCCCAGGTTTGCTCGTTTCGATTGGAACAAGAAGTCCGTATTGGTATTTCTTGGTATTGGTAGCAGATGTTCAGCGGTAACAAACAGTAGCTGCAAGTAGATCATCTCTCTTTCTTTCGTACAAGTAGATCGTTTCTGTTGGGATGAGATCTGTAGTCTAAGAATCGGTTCATAGGAAAGCACGCCTTGCAGTTGGCATCGGTAGAAGATTTCCGTCTTGTCCCTCGGAGTGGAGCTAGACTCACTTCCTTTGTTCGTAACATTATACGTTACTCACTGAGGAAGAAGGGAGTAAAGTATCTACACTCGTATCGGATCTGGAGATCTGCCCCGGGATGGAAAGGTATCGATCGACCAAGAACTTGTCGAATTTCTTTGACCTCGGAGCCCGTACAAGCTCTTCTTCCACAACCATATGTGACCTCCCCGAGTTTCGAACCCCTCGCCCTCTAAATGTGGATCTCCTCCTCCTCGTTGTTGCCGTGGAGAAAGACCGTATTCACGTCTAGTTGAAATAGATGCAAGTCCTCGGCCGCTACTATACTATACTATACTATACTATACTATACTATACTATACTATACTATACTATACTATACTATACTATGGTAATATAAATTAGTCTCTCTATCCTTTACCAAAGCATGGTGCGTCTCTCCCCATCCCCAAGTGTTCCTATAGAAAATCCCTCCCGCCCCCATGGGGGGGATTTCCTATGGGAGTGGGGATCTATCTCTTTAGCTCACCTCACACTGAATTCCAGGGAAAGATTGGACATCCTCGGATTACTAAGATGAATGAACTCTACTCTCGTATCGTCTCTACTCGGATCTATCTGGAGAATGGCATGGCCTGTACAGTTGCGAAAAAGCCCACATCTGTCCCGAAGGGTCATTATTGACCAGGAATTCCGAATAAAGAGATTATTATTCCCATGGCGACACTAATTAGTTTAGTCCAATGAAAGAATGCTATTATCCAGGTGACGACACCGCTCTATTGGCGATACGTTCTTCTTTCGAACCAAACCAGTGAACTACAACCTATGAACTTACCATTCTGTGGAAATGAAATACAGCTAACACTTTCTTCTGATCTTCGGGCAGTCCAATCTCATCAAGAGTAGACAATCATATCAACTCCGATATTACACACTTAAAATGCTTCTCCCAAGCCCAAGTCAACCCCAACAATTCCAAGAAAGCGTATCTCCTATCCGGGACAAGCCTTGCTTTGGGAATATAGAGGAGTTCACACCCAGTCCAGACTTCACTGTATCTTTCGTTTTAGGCCAGTCCAATGATACGATACGAGTGCCTAAGGCATTCCACGGTTCCTACTGGAAGTCAAGTACCCCTCGCTAATCCAATGAGGAACTACCGGTTATATTCGTCTTTCTATTCGTAACGTTAGTAGTTACTCATGAATTATACGTGACTCGTTCATTATACGTTCCTCATTCATTAGTCGTGACTCATTTGTTCCGAATATCAAGAAAGCATTCATGGCCTAAGGAGCATATTCTTTTGACAACGGTTTCCCTCACCTCCTCTGAACATACACTCTTATCACGGGCTTCAACAGACGGGATATGCTCGAAATCATACTTGCTTGCTTGCACGGATACAGACTTGCACTTGATGGACTAAACTAATAGGTGAGTTCTCTTCTAATCTAAAGGAAGAGTAACGAATTGGGTATTCTCAAGTATGGAAACTGCTAGGCAATTCTAAAGTACCTGTCAACGGGCACATACCTCTTGACGGCTTGGGGATTCAAACTTAAGTTCCCCATGGTTTTAACTGAATGGCGATTCGTAAGTCCCCTATTCTCAACTATGGAATATGAGATGTTTGCATATCACGTTTAAAAAACTATGAATTTTACTCAGTAAACTCCCCAGGCACTTTGCTAGCAGATGTTTCAGTACAGCAAGGAACCTGAGAAGAGACCCGAGGAACCCTGTAGGTAGATAGTTTTCAAGTGCTCTAGTCCTGAACAAAACAACAAGATGCGCGGTCCCCGATTGGGAATATTGATATCATTGCCTGCAGGTGGGATCTGTTGCAGTATTCAATGAATAAGTATCAATCTCTTCTCTGCGGTTCTGGGGAAGCGGTTGTATGTCTGGGTCCTGGGCCAAGTAGATTGATCGTTTGTTTGATATTCCCGCTGGAATATTTTCCAAGAAGGAATCCGGGGATGTCCATGATTCGAGTGATATTGGCGCTCCACTTTCATATGGGATCTCTTTCGTATTGGATGTGGATGGGTCTAGAGAATGGCATGGCCTGTACTTGTTGTGAGGAAGCCCACCTGTTGCGAAGAATAGGATCCATCCCGTTGCCAAAGAAGAGGTTGCTTGTCAAAGAAGAGGCTGGTATCGGCTTTCCCTAGTGCTCCCTGGCAATATTTCCACAAGATGCCCGTATACAGATTTGAAAGAATTTCATGAATGAGATCATTTCTGTTGCGAGGAATGCCATTGGCAGTCAACTCTTGACTCGTATCTTGAGAATGGACGCTGGCCTAAACCCCTCTTTGGAGTAGGCCTACCTTTCTAATCTAACAAGTGAATACTAAATACTTACTAAACTAAACTAAACAAAGTAGTAGATTTCTTCCGTCACAGCTCTGCAGCTGTCCCTCACCAATGTCAAAGATAGGCCACGGATTACATTCAAGGGATATCTTGCTAGGAGAAGTCTGTACAAGCTTGTTAGCCAGATCGAGATGTGGTTCTGTTGGGAATCCAATCTCCTGTCCGAGGAATAGAATCTCTTGCGAGGAATGGCTAGCTCGATCCATCTTGTGGAATACCCCAAGTATCATATCATAGTCATAGCATTGGAGCTCGTATCGTATCGGAACACTTGTATCTCGTATCAACGGAGTCAAGCATCTAATCTATATTCTACTCTTCTACTCTAGAGATTGGGCCTGTACGAAGATCTTTCTTTTTGCGGGCTAAAGATCACTCTTGTCCCTCCAGTGAAGTGGTAGTTTTCTTGCTTTGCTTATAGAACAGAACTGAGTCTCTTATGTTCGTAACATACATTAAGTGTTACTCACTCCATTGGCATCTACAAGTGGTGCTTACGAGAGAGGCCTGCCTAGACCGAGATAGGAATCATCAGTGGATACGAGCGAGAAGAAAGAAATCTATCTGTCCAGCTTTGGCAGTAGGGAATCATACCAATTCGTCTTTATACTCATTCGTTATACGTGATTCGTTCAACACAGTCTAGTCGATCTGTCTTGTCCCTCGCAACTTGACAGTGGAAACAGAAGCATGAGTGAATCCGTACTGTACTATACTATACTATACTATACTATTAGAACACATCTCTTCACCCAGTGCCATGCCACAGTGAGTGGAGCTAAGGATGAATGCATGGGATCCGTGTTCTAAGTGTTGTCTTAAGTGTTCTAAGTTCAGTTGTATCTTTTTCTTGTAAGTTTCCGAATATTCTAAAAAATATTGGAATGCCTCTGTCTTGTCCTTTGAGAAGTGAGTGGAGGGTAGGATCCCGCCTTCTTATATTCGTCACGTTACAACTCTTATCCTTCGATTTCGCAACGAAGGAACTCAGGCTTGGTATGGTAGGAGGATGGATATGCTTTGTAGCAGAATCAGATGCTGGCTTTATATTCTCTTTTCTATTCTTTTCAAGCGAGAAACGACTAATTCATGAGGAACTCCCGGTTATATTCTATTCATTATACTTGCCTTGGTTGTTCCGAATCTAGGGACGAGCAGGGATTAGTATAGTATAGAAGTGACTCATGAATTACAACTCTTATCCTTGATTATTATATTATAGTGTGGAAGACGAAGATCTTAAAGAAGAAAAGATGGAGTGCCATGCCACTAAAAGAAACCTAGGTGGGGAAACCGGTTATATTCGTAACAACTCATTGGCTTTTTCAGAGAGAAGTAGCCGCTCCGTCGTCTATTCTATATAGTGCTGCAAGCTGAGAACAAAGTAGCTCTCGCCTAGCAAACTAGATTCGTAACATTGCCTACGAACTCATATCTGCTCCGCATGAAGAAAATCATATCTAAGGATAGAATTCATCAAGCCATAAAATCATAAATCATAGAGAAATGTTCTTCTATCTGCGCCAATGTTGATAAGTGCAGTTCCTCAAAATAAAAAACAAGAAAATGGGAGTTCCTCCTATCTGTTCCGCTCAATCAGTGACAGTGGATAGATTCAGAAAAATATCTCGAATTCACTTACATAGAATAGAAACATACTCGTCACATTCGATAGAATTCATCGAAAACATACTCGTCATATGCTCGTCACGGAACTATTTTAGTGACTCGCTCATTACTTAAAAAATATGTCATTCCTTCTATTTTTGGTTTCTTGATTGATAGAAGTTCCGGCACATCTCCGAAAAGATTGGGGGCCCAAAGTGCACCACAGTAGCGCCATCCAAAGGAGGGCCGTGGAGCCGGTAACCTGGCCAGTTTACGAGATGTGATACAGGATCACCTCTGTCATTTCTAGATTCCAATGAGTAACTCCTAACGAGCGAGTAACGACTAATGTTACGAGCATATTGAGGAATCTATTAATCGTTTCATTCATTTAGAATATAAATTGCAAAAACTTGTATTTAGCTCATCCAGAAAAATATTCATAGAACATGTGAAGCAAGGAGACAATCATTTCTTTGGCTAGCAGCAACGATCAAATTAGATTCGTCTTTATGCTTTACACGGAAGTGAGTTGCATCTAAGTTAAGTGACTCGCTCGAGTTTATCATTGATTAAGGGAACAAGCAATCCTCGCTAATCGACTAATACCTAGCGAACCAACCACCTACTCTACTTTTGTATCGGGTGCCCAATATTTGAAAGGCCACTCTACCTCTATGATCAATCAATCCTTCCGAGTACGGGTTGTTGTTGCTTTGCTTATGAAATAACATAATGCCCGCCATCAGGAGGAATCGCTGGCTCGATATCACTCTGAAAGGTGGAATCTCATAGTGAGTTGAGTCAAGTTGTGCCAACCAATAGCCCTGAACAGTGCCAGTAGCTCCTATCTCGTTCCAGTAGTCCTATCTCTAGTGATGCTTTCCCCCCCCGGGCAGAAAGAAGACAGTCAAATCAAGGAAAAAGTACTTTAAAGTATTCGATTCTATTAGCACGCTCCTTCATACCCAACTTGGCCTGCTAAGTAAGATATCATGATTGGAGGGATTTCCAGACATTAGTCATGCTTACAACCAATCCGTATCCCCTTGGTGCCAGCACGGGTTCCTTCATTGTAGGAAAGAGAGATGTAGGGAGATCGCCGTTCCAGGTCCTCCTATCAAACAAAGAAAGGGAACTACCTCCAACTATGGTTACTACTGTAAAGGAGCCGGTTCTAGAAATTTAGAACATAAGTGATCCTTTTATCGGGATGCGCTAGACGAGAAATAGCACTAGTAAAGTGAAGCAAGTAGTTGAAAGCGTTGGCGCGAAGCGTTGTTCGAAGATGCATTTTCTATAATTATAATGGAGCAAAAAGCTAGAAAGGGATCATCCGAGAGCCATATGTGAATGTATGGTGCGCTGGGCCAGCGAAGCCATAGAAACTCTCTCTCAAAGCAGTAAGCGAGCTTCGCCATCACTCTATTAGATAGGCCGTGCGTGGGGTAAGAGATCTCTCTCAGCCGTTCCCTGGGCCTCAAGGTGCGGAGCCTGTATATACGTAATTAGATCGATCTATGAACAAAGGAAAGAGTCAGTCCGGTAAATCTCATATTGGCGTACTATCTAGAGGGATTCGAGATGTGAAAATAGGAGTGGTTGAAGCATCGAAAGGTGTCTCCGTTTTTATTACTTGGTTGGGTGCCAGTCTGTCTGCTTTTTTTTAGTCGAACTCTCGCATCAAAGGGGTATGGGCAATCGCCGCTATCCGTGGACATGACTTGGGAAGTCTTTAGTTGCCACAGGTACGGGTCCGTTCGAGGCAGACTGAGAAGCGGTCTCTTAACAGATAGATCCGGAGATTTTGGAGAAACACGGAATCCTCACTCTACAGCAATTCATGGAAATGGTGCCAGTGCCTGAGTACGGGTCGCGGAAAAAAAGTGCCAGAGTAATTTCGCGGGATTTCTATCGTATACATACAGTTGAGGTACTCCCGCCAATCTCGGGTCCTGCTTCTAGCAACCATAATAACTAGCCGTTTAGCACTCTCGAACTAGATGAGGATTCTCAAAGAATAGCAATGAAATAGCGTAAGAGTGGTGCCTCACATTGGTTAAGTGGTCCGAATAGAGAAGTTCTAAGTGTGAATGGTATCGCCCTGTTTCTCACTCTGTTTTGTAAAGGTAACTGGTTCCACCATCGTTTCCGGGCAGTGATCTCCACTCTGAATAGTCCTCCCTCAAGTTGCAGGTAGGGGTACAGCTTCGTGCGTTGATGGTGAAAACCTATTCTTTTGGAAAGGATCACTCCAATCCGGTTTAAGTAGGAGCGGCATTTCTAGCTGACTATAGAAATCTGGTTGCCGGGCTTTCTTCAAACAATTGGCACTATAGACGTAGTTACGGTAATAGAATTGCCATGTTCCGCGCTCGAGAAGCTATCTATTTTACTTTTACGGTGAGTGTAAGCAACATAGACAAAAAAATAAATAATTGGAACTCTTTCGTGGTGTAGGTATCTCTCTTTGCAAATTGAGATACCGAGGCCCCTACTTACCTACCGGGTAGGTGGCATAAGAGAATCCTGTGCAGTCGAGCATTTTCATCCTCTCTTCAACCACTGCCAGCAACTTTTTCTACTAGTCGGAAATCAATTCAATATAGTATTGCAATCATGAGCATCACTGGATCTTTAGATCTTCTCGATCTGGCACTTTGGTAAGCTAAGCGGATTGAGTGAACTGACTTTCCTCTCGTTCCGAGAAACAGGTAGATCGGTAAAGCAGGTAAAGAGTGCCGCCCTGTGACTTAAATGCGTAGACTAGCTTCTTCTTTTCTTCGGAATGGCTGGCTCCCGGGTTAAAATAGGCTTTAGGCCTACACGAACGGAAGGAAGCAAGCAGTTGGGGCATCAGGAGAAGTTCTTGCTGTGGGAACTCAGATAGCTGACTGGCTGGATAGCACTGGTCTGTCTAGTTCTTGGAGATAGCTCTTGTCTGGTGTCTGGCCTGGGTTTCGAGAGTGAGTTCCGCCTACACGAATGGAAGGAAAAGCAGGTACTTTATAGAGTGGTTTGTATCCACGAGTTTCGTAAGTGGTATCCTTTCTTGTTTGACAATGTGTCAATAGAGCTCTCCTCTTCATTTGCCGTCTCTCTAGATCGAGAGGATTGTGCTTGCTTGTCTGATTCTGGAAACAATGTAGTGATCATTGGAGTGGAGTTTTTTGTATATGCATGCTCCTGCTCATGAGCTTGACTTGAGCACTGTTCCGCATACAGGATTCATTCCAAGCCAAGGGAAGACTCATGATTTCGACCGAAGCGGCCGGATTGGAGGTAGAATAGTTTGCTGGTTGTTTCCAGAGAGAGACAGACTGCCTTCTCTCAGGCTAGGAAGGAGGAAGAGCAATATAAGTCCGCCAATGGAGGAATAGCAAATCAGTCCGCTAGTTCGGCTACAGAATGGAATGGACAAAGGAGTAGACTTGGAAAGGAAGGGTTATCCTTGAATGGAAAGTAAGCACTGCAGGTATCTTCTGTTTATACTAATGGTGCCGCTAGCAATCGGCCTGTTCGCCCACATAACCCTTACCACTCTCTTCGGCTTCTCTTCTCTTACTGAAATCGAGAAAAAAAAGTGAATGGTTTGGCTTGTCGCGGACTCTTCTCCATAACGCCTCCGCTGTTGTGCCATTCTCTAGTCTCATAACTCATGGATGTGCCATAGGTTCGATTCTATTCTCAGCAGCAGCATCACAATCATTGGACCCGACCTCAACAGGCCAAGAAACAAGATTGATCTGGTTTTCTTGCTTGAGTTGTGTCAATGACATAAATAAGTTGTGGTGCCATTCATTCTATCATCCATCGTGTACCGGTCGTCCCTAGTTAGAGACAACCACTTCAACAGGAGCGAGGATGGAATGCTCGACCGGAAGGGATCTTAGGCTGGGCTCGGCCAACGGGAGAGGCTGAAATGATCGAATGAAATGAGAGGAATAAGGCGAGATACGATAGAGATTTCTCAAATCAAGAGCTTATCCGTGGCCTATGCTGCTCTGCCCGGCTTCTAATTCTTAAACGATCTCTTCACCGGAACTCGTAAAAGATAGGGCTCCCCCAGGCCTAGAGCAACGATCAACTCATCTGTTGAATTTCATTCATTTCTGTGCATTGCTTTTTGTTTGGGAATGGGGATCCGGAGTCTTCATTTGAGGCAAAGAGTAGTTCTTGTTTTGGATCAAGCCGGTAGAAATTCGAATCATAAGATTTGCATGATCTGTAATGTAATTTGGCCCAGGCTGATTCCTCTTTCTATTTATCTTGGGCTTAACCCCGCTTCTCTTCGAAACCGAGGCATTCCCCGTAGATAATTTAAGCCAAGGCTTAGGCGTAGAGCTCAACAAAGACAGTCTAGGCTCAAAAATAAAAAGTCAAGTCAGAATATGGAATATGAGTGGGCCGCCAAGGCAAGACTTCTATTCTCCCAACTCCTGAGAACTAATAACAGGATGAAACCGGAGACCAATAGGCGGGCATCTTACCAATAGATCTACGGAAAAACTAGCTAGATCCGGAGAAACTAGCTAGCTATATGATAACCGGAGAAAAAGAGAGTTGTCTTTCTCTTTACCAGATTCCCGAGTGAGAGTCCGCGCTGGCCCCGGGGCAGATATGGACATTGCCAATCCCATAGGCAGATGGAAACTTATTCATTCGAGAACTCTCCACCAACGGAAGATATGGAAATGCACGGTACAACACTTAGCCCTTAGCCCGAGAAAGAGATCTGAATACGGATAGTGGAGTACTTCCCTCCGAAATCCAAAAAGTGCCACGACTTCCTAAACCCACCTTTCAAGTTGCGATACAGGAATAGTTCGATTTCGAAGAATGGCTTGAGCGAGTCCTTTCCAATTCCAATTTGAATTTCTCTTAATTAATACGTTCTCCTAATTAATACGATTCTCTTTACTCCTTTACTCTATGATAAATTACAGTAATTAGCGAATGGTCCGGACTTGTCCGGACGGTTTTCAAAATAATAAAAATAATGATTAATGATTGATTTCTGACTATTCTCTTCTCTTCTCTGTCTCCTTCAAGCTTCAGAAAAAGATTGAAAGTCGGTAATTTCAGGAATGGCGATTTTTGATACGATGCAACTGGTGAGGCCAGATGTGTATACAATCCGCCTTAGAAAAGCGTTGTCCATGGCCTCCTTGATTCTGCTTGGATGAGAACCCACTGGCACTAATCGAATATCGGTTCCCAGCTCGCGCGGAGAGGGGGTCCCACTTTAAAGAGTGTGTATAGTTTTTTAAAGGTACCTCGGTTGTTTAGAAGAGGCCCTGCTGGTGAACATCATTATTCCTTTCTTCAAATCCTTAATCCGGTCAATATATCTCGGATAGAGCTGCAAATCAAAGCAAATACAGTTCTATGTCTCTTTACTTGCGAGTTCTCTTTCCACCACCCACTGCCCGCGCCACGTTCTGCCAGCGGTCCGGCGTGTCCTTGTCGTATGTCGCCAGTGCCCTCTCGAACAGCTTGTTCTGCTTCGTCGTCCATGATGAACTCATGGTTAGATTTCTCTCAATATATGTTCAAGGAAAAGTTTAAGGTGTTCTGTAATGGCTGCAACTGCTACTACTTTAGCTATAAGGTCACTGGCTAGCTTGTGTTTGTATGCAAGAAGAGCGAGGGACAATGCCCAAATGGGAAGCTTTACTGCACTCTGACCTTCAAATAAGGTGCTGCTAACTACTAATATTAGTAATCCTCATAGGCAAAATATACCAGAAAGACTACTTGAAGAATACAAAACAAGGCACTAGGCAGCCCTCCCGGCGAGCATTTCTTTGCCCTTCAGCCCATAGCCATGTCCTGAATGAGTGATATCACCAACTTGCATTGAGGAATACTGCGCATAACAAAAAGCTGCAATGCCGGGGCATTTTCACGTACACTGATGGAATGTCCGTTGGAGACATGGTGCACAATATGCACCATCAGCTGCAGCCCAATACCACGAATTATCTGTACGATGATTCCAATTTCTAAAAGCAGGATCATATTTTGGAATCACAATGCAGATTATTGTACCTCAAAGGTAGGATGAATGTCAATAGAATACATCTAGCTTCCTACCTTTACTTGTCTTCTCTTTACTTGACTAGCCGTTACTTCAACCCGAAACGAAGCAATACTTCTGCTACAAAAGGCAACAATTACTTGTTACTTATTCCTCTATTGGTTTCTCAAAACTAGACATAATGACACCAAAACGAACCGCCATCCGAGTATGGTTACCACTACCTTGGCTAGATTTCCCTAACTGCTCTGTGCTTAACGTCTCTAAAAGGAACTTTGCTGCTCTGCGCATTCAAGGTAGGGCCCTGTTAGAAAAGAGGTGTACCTCTTGAATAAAAGAAGAGCTGAACCCTTCCAAGCTACTAGACCTGGAGGATGATATGAGTGGAACACAGCTTTAGGCCTGCCAACGTAGTTCAAATAAGTAATTTCAATCTTTTATGGCAGATTACTGTGAGGGCCTCTTTCGATTTGTCAACGAGAAGCAGATTACCTTTTAAATATGCACTTTGAACAGCCAAGAAAGCTGATACGCACGAGCACGAACCGAGGTTGTCTTTCTTTTCTATTTCTCCTCAATGCAAAAAGTTGAATCACTCTTTGCAATGGTTGTTATGCTAATTATGATATTATTAGCCGCGTTCGATAAAAAGAGAAATGAGTAGCCGGTATAATAGAGAAAGTATTTTCCAGTTAAGCACTCCGATCTGTGAAGGCTTTCCCGTGCCTCTTTTACTTTCTAGTCACATAGCCTGCTTCCAATTAATTTCGCCGCTTGCTGCCGAAATTACAATGAACAATAAGGCATCCAGGACAGAAGACGATTTTGATTAGCAGACTATCTTTTGTGCCGGAGTTAGAATAGAATGCGCTTTGGTTCACTGATTTGGTGTTCCATCCCTGGCTCTGGTTTCTTTAAATAGGACGACTTGTCCTTAAGAGTCCTCAGAATATCTGAAAGTGGTGCATTGAACAGCACACTTGTAAGATTGGACTTATTCTTAGACTGGCTACTGGAGGAAAGTTAAGGGATAGTACAGAGTACGGAGTACGGACTCCAGGGATGAATGGGGCGTTTCCTCGAGGGAGGGCATAGATTGCGAGACTTCCATGTCCATATGTCTCAACTGTTGGTCTCTTTTTGAGGTTCTACTATTACGGCAGCTTTGCTTCCGGTGTGCGATCCCGCGCCTTCCCTTCATAGCGCCTATTGGTATTTATGAAATCCTATTGATTTCAGGGTTGTGTATTTCTTTTCGTATATTTATTCTACTTTCTTTAATGGAAAGAATTCCATTCCGACATGATAGGCAAATCCGAGGGGAAGTGGGAAGGGGCCCAGCGTGGTGATGTTCGTCTTGAGCGCGCGTACCGAACTATTGATTAGATTATTGGCTCATGAGTCTAGGCCATATGTGTTCTTCGTATATGATTCCTATGGCTTAAAAGTATATGATTCCTATCTAAGAGAAGAGCCTGGTATTTCAAGTAGAATTCAGTGCCGGTGCCTGGTCAGGTTCTAGGCAAGTCAACCCAAGGTCAGGTGCTCGCTATCCAGCCAGTCATCCTCAGAACTCTTTTTGTGATGTCTCCAGGTCTGGTCTAAAGGTGCCGTCTCTAGATCGATAGTCCAGGGAAACCGAAAGGAAGGGATTGATTAGGTTATGTACCCAAAAGTCGAGTAGGGAAAGCACAACTATCAACGTTTGATTGAGGGTTAGCGGTCAAGAGTATGCGCCGTTCTAGGTAGCGGCTTCCTGCTGTTCCGATTCATCTTCCGCTTCTTCCCATAGCAGTATAACAATTGAGCACTCACTTATATGATCTTCAAGGCGCGCAGCGGTGAGGGGAATAGAAATCCTCTCGAGTGGAACCTTAGCGGCCTTTGTCAGCAGCAAATAACCTACTGCGATTCAGGTAAGAACTAGCTATGACAAGCTATTTGCGAATCACCGGAATCAGATGCTTGAGATGAGAACACTTCTGCTTAATATTTTCATTATCTTATTTGAGTCTATGATCAAACAACTATAACTGAATCATCTAGAAAGAGTGCCTCGCTGCATCTTCTCATTTGGAGCATGAGATGCTTGAAAAACGCCTTCCCTGTTTATTCGTTGATATTCTGGACAACCTTCTCATTTTTCTTTATCCAGCCCGAATGTGGAGAGAGTAAAAGGCCGCGGCAGGGCTACTTCTTCTAGGTGTGAATTCTACCAAACCAAGGAAGGGGGAGTTCTGACTCTATTTAGAAAGTTTTGATCATCATTAGTTTAGTATTGTAATTACGTCTGTTTTCTGGACTTGGATCTCCTACCTCCTGCGCCGATTGTTCATTCTTTAGTGAAAAGTAAGAAGAGGCGCGCAGGGAAAAGGGTCAAGTTCTGGAGATCGGATTGGCGAGGAGAGTATTTATTAAATAGGAAAGCTCTCTTCTTGTCTGCGTACACCTATAGCTGCTGGACTGACCCCAGAGTCATATAATTCCAAAATTCCTAAATGGATGTGAGTAGGCTCGTTTGGCCTTTTTAGCCTCAGAACGGAAAGAGTGAAGCCTTTGTTCGTAACTTTAAAGTAAAGCAACGGATTTGATTTCTTTCTAGCGCTCTTTTTTCTATTTCTAGCGCGAAAGCCTTTGCGCGTTAGTCACGCGCATCCTAACTTGCTAGATCCGTTGCGCTGAAGCGCAGCCGTTTTCTTGCTGCATCCTAACTCTGGATCCGTTCCGTACACGCGGATCCGTGGCACTTGCTCACTAGCCTTTCTAAATAGTTTTAGTTAGGCGCATCCTAACTTCTTAATATCTGGGTGCCAGAGCTCACTTGCTTTTTTATAGAGTCTTCTTTCTTCAACCTGGCACTGCTTGGGACTTGATGCTTTGCTTGTGACTTGACTAGTACTATGGTGTGTTAGTGACTAAGACTTCCCTGATCTTGCTTTCTCTCAATAGGCAGAATCTTTCTTTCCGTGACTGCTCTCCTGCTAGTCATTTCTAAGGTCTTATGGGTAGTAAGCGGGCACCGAAGTCAGTGCTGTATAGAACTGAAACTCTTTGACTTGACCCGGAGATAGAAGAAGGTGGAGTCCATTAGTCATATTTGCTAACCGGTTAAAACTCTTAGGCTTTGTGTTCATTTGAGCCTACAAAGAGACATATAAATGCTTTCTGTCTGCCGATAACCAACTGGCTTTGTTTTGCTCTTTGGAATACCATTTCCTCCCTATGGAGCTGGTCAATTGAATCGGCTTGCTACACTTTCCATGGAATTCTGTACTATTTAAATAGGAGCAGGATGATCATTCTATTCCTTCACTTTGCTATAGACAATAAGTGCCAGAACGGATTGATTCTCGACAAGGCTCAAACAGTGCTTCTGTCTACACTAATTTGATAGCTGGACAATAGTCAACAACTTCGAAACAACGGCACTCCACTGGCAGTTCAAACTACTGGCTTTGACATTCTGTTCCGGTAATTTGAGACAAATTCAGAAGCGGCACTTGTTGAACAATTCTATCAATATGTGGCGGTTTGAGATCAATGTCATATCAAAGATTAGGTGCCAAAAGGAGAGTGCAACGGTAGAAGTCAGCAAGGGGGAATGGGTTAAGAAGTGCCGGGAAGCAGCTATTGCCCGAGGTTAGAAAAAGATGGGAACCAATCCTTTCAAGGCAAGTCAATACTCCACTCTACGCGCCATTCGAGGAATAGGGTCAATTGTTAGTTAGAAATGCATTGACCAGTTCCATTTCCTTGTTCGTCCTACTTTGATTTGAAGAAAGCAGTCAATGAGAAAGATGCATCCGGAGCTAGTAGTTACTTAGAAAAGTGCGGAACCTTACCTGTATGAGATCTGTATCAACTTTTCTATAGACCTGGTCGTGTCATTGCAGTGAGTGCCATACCATAGCCATAGGGTTGTATTTATCTTGGCGAGGCTTCGATTCTATTCTCGAGTCAAGTCTAGTCGACTTAAGCTCCTAGTATAGTAGGTGATCTATGACATTAGCACAAGCCGATACCGGCGAAGACCAGACAGAGGCATATTGACAACTCCTCCAAATCTAGACGGAGTCTATTCACTGCTATTAGAGCCAAAAGGATTGATCCCTTTATATAGAAAAAAGATCCGGTTCACCACTTCCAATCTTCTTAGAGTCGATTCTATTAGATCGGCCCTTATCTGCCACAGGAAAGATTGACCAGAAACGAGGCAGCCAATAGATCACAACACAAACACAACAACAAAATACGAATGCAAGCTCTTGTTCCCGGCAAGCCTATCCTTCTGTCTTCAGCCTATCTAGAATATGTATATTACAGCTTACACACTATCGCAACCTTCCTTTTTGGTAGCCGATTCCCGGGGGAAGTGAAATGAAGTAGTCGACGTTTGTGTTGTAGGCCCGGTAGTTATGATACGATCTTTAGCAAGTGCCATCGAGAAATTGACTCTGCTCAGCGCATTTTCAAAACGAAAATCGGCTTAGAAATAGGAAATAGATTCTAAAAGCTCATGGGTAAAGGGCGAAGAGGTTGTTACATGAGATGGGAAATGAGATTAGCCCACAGGAGCTTGGTATTTTAGCTAGCTTGGTACAGTAGGCGCGCAGCGGAGAAGAGAAGCTTATTATGACTCTATGCCCGCCAGGTTCTATCTACATGCTTAACACAGGCAAGCAAGTAGTTCCAATTTTTCTTCTCACATTCAGCGTCATAAAATTTAAAGCAAGCAGATGAACGCTGTTTAGTTGAAAAAAAGCATCCCCCATCATCCTCATTCGATCCTGCCGAAGAAAGAGTTGAATAAGCTAGGAAAGGGCCCCTAAGCTAGAGCTAGAAGGGCTAAGATACAAAGACAAAGTAGGTTTAAAGCTAAGAGTTCACTTTTCTCAAGCAGATAAGCCAGATAATAAAGCGGATAACCCTGTGCTATTCCATGCATACTTGAGCTACAGTATAGTATTTTGAAACCCTTTTTCACTTACTTTGACAAGCAAAGGCTACTTCGGACAATATAGACAAGATCAGACACCTTTTAGCTATGTTTCTTTAGAGGAAAGAACCAATAGTCGGGTCGGACCCCTCCCGCCTTTAACTACTAGAGCTGTAGTTATACTACTCTACTAATCCCAAACCCCTAACTTAAGAGGAGGAATGGTTAACCCATACTTTTATTGAACTGATAGACTTGTATTTTATGTTGGAAAAGAGTTCCATCTCAGAAATTAAGGGAATGCAAAATATCATATTATGGTGATCGAGATCACCTGCTGGGAATCCAGGTTCCCCACTTTTCGACTCTACTCGAGCAAGCAAAAATAGTAATGATTTACGATTCGAGGAATGAATCGGGTTAGCCACCCACAGTATGTCGGGCGTGTAACCATTTAACAGTTCAAAACCCAACAAATCGGGTTCCTTAATTGACTTGATGCTTAGAGGAGTTGTTCCCGGTACTACTAGGTTATAGCTTAACCGACCCAGGAGACGACGTAAAGACTATAGAGATAAGAGGTAGAAGGAAATTACTATAGGGTACAGCCTTGGGTAGTCTTAGGGTTTTCCAAGATATGATATGATCGGGTTATTTATTCAAATTGGAAATAGCTAGAACTCCTGCGCAGGCTTGCTGTACTGAATCTCTTTATAGTCTACCTGTCAAGCCCAAGATAAGGGCAGGGCTGGGTTTATTATTCCACTATGTGGGTTTTAGGTTTTCCAGTTTCATTGAAGCAACTCCTTTCGCTTTCATCTGTTCAACTAAGGATAAGGAGAGGAGGAAGGAATCAAATCAACGAGAAATACTATACTCGAACTCGAAATTTCGAGTTGCGAAGGAAAAGCGTGAAACCCGACAATGTCAACTCTCAACTCTACATGTTAGAAGGAGCTAAATCAATAGGTGCTGGAGCTGCTACAATTGCTTTAGCGGGAGCTGCTGTCGGTATTGGAAACGTTCTCAGTTCTTCGATTCATTCCGTGGCGCGAAATCCTTCATTGGCTAAACAATCATTCGGTTATGCCATTTTGGGCTTTGCTCTCACCGAAGCTATTGCATCGTTTGCCCCAATGATGGCCTTTCTGATCTCATTCGTTTTCTAATTCGTAAAAATAAGGTGTAGTTTCTCCGTCTTCCTGGGAAGGAAAATAAATAGAGATGACGAGGCCCCTACTTACCTACCGGGTAGGTGGGGGGAAAGAAGAGTGGGTTAGCGGGCTTCTTTCACTTGAGTTTCGGGTGTTCATTCAAATGGGCCTCAGATTAAGAGGAGTAAGAAGACGGGGACCCCAGGGGGAGGGGGAGGAGCTTCCTAGCTACCTCCAAGAGAACGAAGAAGAATAGGACGAAAGAGGAAACAAAGAAATCGTCAAGTTGGGAGGAGCCTGAAAAAGACAACGAAGATGCATGTCATACTAACCTAACCCACGATCGGGCGCATTCCCGAAAGGCCCAAGGCGAATACAGAGGCTAAGAATCAAAGCAAGGACTTTTTTATTTGAAAAAGATGATAAAACAGGTCAAAGAGCCAATAGAGGGATGTGCTCGCCGCACTTCTTAGCGTTTTCGATGCAAAATCATTTGTCGCGGGAATTACGAGAAGTCCTCATTCAAGCACTAGAAAAACCAGAGGAATTTAAAGCCCCGAAAGAAAGATGATGGAAACAATGCACATCGACCAAGTAGCGACCATTACCTTTGAGGATGAGGACCTGATAAACGGATCTGCTAATCATAATAAACCCTTGTATGTCACGGAGCTTAACTTCACTTAAGTTGGTGGATCCAGGTTGTCTACAAACATAAACATTCTCCCTTTGAAGAAAATCACAAATGACATTGAGTGAGCGCAAGTCTATAGGGTCCATGGGTTCAATCAAAACTCTCAGAAAGCTCTGGGGGCAATTACACTGCCCATGCAATTCGGTTCATTTCCGACCTTGGTCAAATTCTATGTCATTGACGCCGACACTTCCTACCGAGCCCGGGACCTTGGTTACATGAAAACCGAATGGTGCCCTCGACCTTGAACCTGTGTTTGAAGAAAATTACGAACAGAATAAGAGGCTACGCGCAGTACTACGCGGTGCATGGCATTGAAACAGAAGAAGAGCATGGCACCCGTCTCCCGAAAAGTGTGTAAGATGACCAGCCTCCTATGCCCCGATATGTTGAAAGGAAAGAACGTGGAGCAAGCGCTTCCGATCAGGTGTGGTCAATTTGATAGCTGCCAGTTTGCAAAATTATGGTTGTCCTATCGGCGCTAGAAGAAGCGTCCATACGCCGCTTTTAGGTATCTCCGCTTCAGACTGAAGTTTCCCACGGCACGGCTTAGAATAGAAGACGTTGAAGCCGCACTAGCTATGTGCCAGGACGATGATACAGCAAGATTAAGGATCTCCGTAAACAGAAGAAACTCAAGTGAAAGAAGCCCACTAATTGAATAGTCAACTTAGATGGTTCCACTAGAATGGAGGGCAACTTCGGACACTCCTCTTATTTTACTAACTTAATATTCTCTGGCTGGTTCTTAGAGTTTTCGTCCTGACATTGTTAAGCATACTGCGATTCACACACCTACCGACTTACGACTGCTTACACAATAAAGGTTTTCACTACCTTAGCTTACGGATAGAATGAATGCTTGTACTTGCCCAAGGTGACTTCGCATTACTCTATACACAGGGTACTGTACTATAGGGTTAGGGTTAGGGTTAGGGTTAGGGTTAGGGTTAGGGTTAGGGTTAGGGTTAGGGTTAGGGTTAGGGTTAGGGTTAGGGTTAGGGTTAGGGTAGGGTTCCGTTGAGATGAGCCTTCCCCACTGTACAAGAGTTATAATATTCTATTAGATTGGGAATTGTACCCGCTGGTTTTCTTTTAAGAAAAGACACAGAGTCCTACTTGGGATTGGGACTTCCACAGTAGCTCCTTTACCAAGACTTGATAAAGTAGTTCGCAGTAAAGAAAGAACACGGATACGTTACTAATAATAATAAGATTGGAGTTAAGATGCGGATCAATTTGATATGCTATTTGTTATTAAACACTGGTGTAGTACGACTACATACATAGCCTTCTTATCCAGTACCAAGGGTGAAATAAGTATTCAAAGTACCAGCAACACTCGAGAAGAGAGATTCTGTCGAAAGAAGAAGTGCGCCAACGCTGGAGACCTACAATATACCATATCCGAGGGGCTACCCAACAAGGAGTAGCTACCCAGTGCGATAGCTTGCTTTTACTAATTAATAAAGGACCAACTTCTATACTCTCCGTGAGAGACATCGGAAGAATAAGGGCTTGACGGGATGGGCTAATTGAAGAGATATTTAAGCCCCCTATGAATTCAATGTGCACGCGGACCGGGGGAAATCCGCTTTGGGCGAGCGTGATGAAACTCCTTCTCATTCACTCGGTCGAGATCTGGTGTGAACGAATAGGCTATGAGAAAGTGAACTTGACTACGCGCTGTCGGGTATTACGTTGGTGGGAGAAAGAGACATGAATACTCCTCCTCGCTTACTGTATTTCCTGGCTTTGCTGCTTATCTTTACTCGTTTGAAATAGTCGGCTAGCTTTTCACTAGTTTCTAGATTGAAAGTTAGGCGAATTCCACACTGAAATGCTTAATTCAAAGCAGACTAGGTCTTTGCTTGCTTTAGTACAGACATCCCCGGTGATGAACTCGCTACCTACTTGAACATCCCATTTACTTTCCTTTTCTCTCTGCCGGCTGAGCGCTTATTCAAGTAGTTTTTCTTTACTATAATATAAGCCCCACCTATTACTTCTGCTAATCTTGGATTGCCGAGCCGAACAGACACTGTACCTACCTCAGCCAGGATTTTGGACAGCAAAAGATGGCCAGGATGTAACACATTAGGAGGGATAGGCTCCGCTGAAATAGCCACTCGGGACAATAAAACTTGACACGGTTGCTTTGCTTTAGCTATAACAGGAGGAATAGCCTTCATCTAGAGTGAAATCATTATTAGATAGGATATTCTTTGAATTCACATAGAAAAGTCTAGTCTACTGAATATATGATACTGAAAGCAAGACGTAGGCGTTGGCAAAGGAATTTGCCTTTACTATACTATACTATACTATAACGCACACGTTTCATTATTGTTGCTTTACTATATATGATATGATATGATATTCCTTTTATCATGAATTGGATTGGAACCAAGGAAGTTTTATAGCTTATTGAATTTTGGGGAAAGAATCACTCTCACTTATAGGCTTACTAGTTCCCGTAGTTCCACTACACAGTTCATCAGTTGGAAATAGAGTCCTATTGCTTTAGTAGGGGTTGTAAGATCACACCTGAAACTTTGGTTGTAATCCCTGGGGCATTTAACCTTGTTTTTCCCTTGTGAGCCGCCCCGCCTATGTAAATCCACGATCTTTAGGCAAATTTGAATCAATCATCGCTCCAGTGAGTAACGTATTTTTTGGACTTGTAATAATAGCCTTGTCCAGTAGCGAAGTACTAACTTCTTTACTTTGCTTGCCCTGTCCGCCTTTCAGGAAGCCTACTTGGCGATGAACAAGACTTTGAAGGTCGAGTAAACTATTCGAAGGCCGATTCAGTCCTCTTTTTTGATGTTGTAGAGTCCGTAACTGGTCTTTTCTTTGGGAATGGTAACCTTACCCCGTGGTCAAACTCTTGTCTTGTGGGTGGTCAATCTCAAACTCTTTATTAATATAGGCGGATATTCTAAGAAGGCTAATAATCATTCTCAAAAAATCCTTGCCTAAATCTGCGCCATCTGTGTCCGTCTAGTGAAGATAGCTAATGGATTCCTCCCCAAGCTTCTTTCTTATTAGTTGCCTCAGCACCCGAGTAATAGACAGTGGGACTAGTTCTTAGTAGGCAAGCACCTCCTTGAGTGTCCAGTGTCAAAAGAATGCCAGGACCAGCCGATCCATCCAAGGTGAATGAGCCGCACGAACTGCTAACTACAGATAATTCTTCATTTGCTCCTTGGTTTAGACTTTAGAACAGCACTAGATCTTAAGTATAAGTAATTGTGGGAGCAGACCTCCTAAAGCACCAGACCATTTTATGAACCAATTGCAAGTAAAAGTAGTCTTTGCAGCAAGTTAAACAATAGTATCACAAGTTCACAACTATGAATGCTCACACTCAGGATAGACGCCCAGCTTTATTAAGAAAGCCAAAGTTCATACAATAAAAAAGGAAATAAGGAAAGCAGGGGACACCTGCGTTACAATGAGGTAATCTGACTTATAACGACTCCTGAACAACTCAAACACTAGAAAGCACTAGTATCACCAAACCAACAACTGAGCTTTCGACAGACGGACTTAGTCTTTCTTCAGGTCCCGCTAACCTAGTGATGTAGAAGATTAGCGCCGGATGGCACAAGGCGCTTTGCTGTGCAGCCTCTCCACAGAATTTTGCTGCATGCTGTGATGGTGGAACTGTCATTTTGGGGAAGAAGAAAGCCGCCCCCTTTTGCGGCAGAGTGGGCAGCATCGCTTTCCCTCGCGTAGCTTCGATGCCATGAAAAAGCAGAAAAAAGACAAGAAAAAGAAAAAACAGTATCTTTTGGATTCCTGCCATTAATTACAGGAAAACGAATTGTGGAGCTGTAGGCTTCAAAGAAAGTAAGGGGAGGACCGAGATTATATACCCAGCAGCAGCGCGGGATCGAAGGGCTTGGTTGGAAGGTAAGTTGGTGGTAGGTTAGGGGTCTTTCCCGCGTGATAGGCTTGGCGCTTCCCGCCTGATAGATAACCACCACCACCTTTTACATGCAAGACTGCCATGCGGCACGAATTTCACGGTAGGTACAATCCTGATAAGTTTGCAGCAGTTGAGTCATGCCTTTGTAAACAAACCTTTCCCACCTTTAACAAACCGATCCAAAACCAAGAAAGAAAGAAAGAAAAGAAGGAATTTTAGCACAAGGTTCGCCAGACTTGCTTCTCGCTGCGCTCGATCAAAGAAAGATAAATCGAACAAGAGCTGCGCTCGACCAAGAAGTCATGGGGCTAGCTCGAACGATATAAAGATGGAATCAGCAGTGTCAGAAGGTACTTCAACCAAAACAGAGTAGCATGGCCGGGCAGTAAGCTTTCGAAGCCTGTGTTCTCCCGAATAGCAATAGAATATTTTCTGACGGTATTTTCATTTTTTCAAGTGCTATTGCCTTCTCGGTATCGTTTTCTTCAAGAAGGGAAGGAATCGGGGGTTCCGGGCAAGACTGTTTGGCTCTATGTTCAGGAAAGGAATGCCCTCAGGGAAGAAAGAGGAAAGTAGCATAGCAGAGAAAAGAATCTCTGTTCTCAGTCTAAGTAAGCCCGTCCTAGCAATAGTGGCTGAAGCTGGTCTCGATCTCGAACTCAAACTGATGCCTAGCTGCCTCCATCTCCGCTTCCTTCTACTACCAGCGTGCGCTCATCCCTTGCTTGTTCTTTCAGGACTGAGTATGATGAAATATTTGGAGATCTGACTTACTTTAGTCCGTATCGTCGGTCTACTTCTGACAAGCAAAAGGCATAATATCCCCAATGAGTCAGGAATAGAAGATGCCAACGTGTTGAGACCGACCTAAAGATCTTGTCAAACAATACAGGCTTTCTTCCAAAGAATATCCCACTTTGTTGGCTGGCCTGGAAAATCTTCCTAGCCTTGACTGTCGTTGCGTTTAACGAGCTTGACAAAACTACCTCCCCGCTTCTCAAAACAAGGCAGATTAAGGGAGAATGCCATCTTTTTCGTAGATAGTCAGAGTTCGAGCTACTGGACTGGCTTCGGCTTCTTCCTTCGAGTTAGAGTGCCCAATGCTAATATTCTCAAATGCCTTAACCGTAATTTTCGTTGATTCGTTTAGACTTCATCCTATATACGCTTATGGACAGGCAGAAATGAACGGATACCATTCTCCAGAGCCAGAGATAGTAGCTTAATTAGCTTAGGTTTCAATCCTAACGCACGAGAAGAAAAACGAAAAGCATGGGACTTCCAGTACGATAGGGCCGGACCTCAATGGTCCTTTATGTCTGAAGCGGATGTGAGCGTGGTCAACCGTGAGCCGTGTGCACTGCCATGCCAGGCGTCGGAACGCTAATCGGAGCACATAGAGTGGGCGGTGGCAAAGCAGTCATCGCGCGTGTGTGTATCTCTCCCCGAGAAGAGGCGCATGGGGTAGCGAGGCAAATCGTGTTTCATCAAATGTGACATGTCTTGAGACGTGCGGGGATCATAACAGCAGTACCCCTTGTGCTGATCACTATAGCCAACGAAAATAAATGACTTTTTTCTCAAAGGATTTACTTTGGCCACACCGTCTTGATCAAAGAGCTCGGGTTACACAAATCTCCCTTCTTTGTGTACTGGAACAGCTACCACTTCCTTTTCCTTTTCCTTATCCTTAGAACAGCACTAACTTACCGCTCTCTATACTATATAAAAATAAAAGAAAGAGAATAGCTCCATAACAAAAAAAATAGTGAACTGCCATGAATTACACACACGCTAGTAGTGGCTCGGCTAGAGGACTACAGCAGCCGAAGCCGTGATTTGTATGGTATGTCTTGCCCTCAATGTCTGGTTGGTTGGTAAGTCACTAAATCCCTATCTCCCGGTGGTCGAGTACCCCCGACGCGTCGAATGGGTTGTTTAGTCTGACTTCTTGTGCTGGCCCGACATCATTCTGTCTCCCGCATTCTCTCCTTTCATCGGTTTGTTTTTTTTACTTCGCTTCGCGATTAGAGTTGTACGCATCATGCATGGGAATCCTTCCGTCCTTGATGTTAACGCTCTCGTGCGTAGGTCCCGGGTCAAAGGCATCTCGAAGGAAGCTGCTCCGCATATGCGATCACCTCCATGTACCTACAGATGAGGGCTCCAACGCCTACTGTACAATCATGTGGGAAGTGCATCCTGCACACCAGAAAGTAAGTGGCGTACGCCACACCCCCTCCCCCTGTACCTACACCCATTGAAACGTTTATTGTCTGACAATCTCCGACGCGACGCGCAACGCCCCATGCAAATCCCTACGTCGGTCGATCGATGCGCACAGAAGGAGAGCTTGTCCATAACGAAAACGCGTATGTTAAGTAAAGTTATGTTAAGTTAAGTAAAGTAAAGTAAAGTAAGGACAGCAAGCCAGTAATGAGAATAAGCTCTTCATCTTAGTTTCCGCTTTCAGACAAGTACAGCGTCCACTTTTCTCATATTTGCAAATTGCAGATCTTAATCTTAATAGGATGTTGGCTAAAATAAGGGAGGGATCGGATCCAAATACGCAGTGCAAGATGAATGGCCGAAAGAAAGATTAGAAAGTATGCCCTCGATTGGGCTGTGACCGACACACTCACATTGAGTCGCCGATACAGGTAGTGGTCAGTCTGCGCAAAGCCATAATACCAGATATCGGAAAGCGAAGCGTGGTGCTAACATGACTAAAAAAACGATTCGGAAATCTGGAACGAAGAGAAGTTAGTAAATAGGCCTTTTGGGAAGCCCTTGATCGAGTAGTGAAAGCATTTGATCCATCAGATCAGTGCTTGATCTTCTACTTATACTTAATAGGTTCAAGACCTAAATAAAGGAATGAAAACTGCTGCAAGATCCGCTTACTTCTTTCTCTTAGTCAGCTCTATCTCATATTGCCTACGAGCTCTCGTAGTATCTCACAGCAGTATCGAATAATGAAAAGAAGGAAAGCTCTATTGAATAAGCCAAGGATAGAGAGAGGCCCCTTAAAGAACTATTTGAGAAAAGGAATATATCTCCAGGTTATTCATTCAATCCTAATTTTCAATCTCGCGAATTCAATAAAAAGAACTCAAGGCTGCGACATCCACTTTAAGACTAGTTAAAAAGAAAAGGTTCCACCCTTCTAGTTAGACAACCGATATGCGACATCATACTTAGTATGGGAGTTGCCGCTGATCTGCGACATCAATAGATAAGCATGGTATGCGAATATGTGTTGTTGATCTCTGCATCGCGATGCTACTTTCGTAGGGGAGAGCAGTCAGTCCCCACCAAGGTGGGTCTAAGGGCTTTTTGGGGGGGTAATTTCGCTTCGTTCATCTTCAAGTGCCGACAGTTTCTATTCCCGAGTGTGAAAAGCCAGTACTGGATAGACGGTTTAGATACGTCACTGAGTGCCCCATGGGTCATCTTGTTTCCTATTTATTGGAAGCTACATAAAGCATCCCTATATTAAGATGAAGTAAGAAAGCATCAGTCCTCTTTTTTTCTGTCTTCTATGAAAGAATGTAGCTCGCTCTTTCAACCCTCTGCGGAACTGTTTGAGTTTTAGCATTGACCCCATTTCCTTTTGATCGTATTACGCTTGACTCGCTGCAAAACATTTCGCTTTCTGCGCTCGCTCGTACGTGGTTTACACTCCTTGCCTTTCATCTTACTTTTCCATCGGGCAATTGTTTGTTTTCAACTGGATTGGATTCCAAAGCAAAGATAGGCAACTTTCACTTGAAAGAAAGGAGCTTCAGAACTATTGTATTCCACCGAATAAGAATAAGAGCAAGAAGGGGCTATCTTTGTGAAGGGACCGGCACCAGAAAGTAGATCATATGGCCTTTCTTTCGCCAAAAAAAATAAAGTAAAGCCAGAAATGCAGCAAAGCAAGTCGTCTTTGGTTTGGAGCGAAATTCCCGGATGTATAGGCTTGATCGAGTGCCTTACCTGAAATCGACGATCTAAAGTGGGTTCTTTAGCTTGCTCCGACAGAGGTCTCCTTCTCCCTTAGCAGCGAGACCAGTCCCTACCTCTTTTCCAGAAATCTTTCATACCTTTTCTACGCCTAAAACAAGTTCATGTCTCTCCTCTCTGAAAAGTAAGTCGGACCTTATTGAAAAGTAGTACGCTTTCTTTCGTGGTGTTCAGGATCCCGTGCTTTGTAGTTCACGCATGGCTTTCTCTAACGAAGCTAATGCCGAATTAAAGACCTTAAACGGAGGAGGTGGCGAAAAACAAAAAAAGAGAAAGAGCTTACAAACTTCTCTGAACCCGGTAGCCAGCGGAGCCCTTATTCATGGGTTAGGGACTAGCATTGAACAAAGTTGGTGACAGCCGAAGAAAAAGTGAAAGGGCAAGTAAATAATCTAAACATGCGCAAAAAAAGAAAAAAAGTAACGCGCCCTACCTGTTAGTATTAGTAAAGTAAGGCCTTCCAGAGCCACACAGACATACACGCGGAGCGGATGAGGGCACTGAAATAAATGGATGTCGATCCAAATTGCATAGAAAAAAAAGAAAGAAGTTCATACTTGATGAAACGCACATCATCCAATGAATGATTTAAGAACACAGACAGAGAGATATTGACTTTTTTCACATCTGTAACTACATTCTCACATTTCTTTTTTGATCTTTTTATGCGATCGGAAAACGAATGAGATCAGAAAGATAGGCAGACGACTTGACGATAAGGTCGGATGTTTCCGTGAGCAGTAAGCAGCGGATCTCCCCTTTTTTTGGGGAAAGCTGGTGGCCCTTTTGGCGTGTTAATTCGGGCGGCCTTCTTCGTTCGGTAGATCCGGTCGAGGTGGTTTTCGTTTACCAGCGCGTAGGTGGTTGAAGTTCCTATGACCGAGTCTTTCTGGCCCCTGTGAACATATTTTCTTAATGTATTAAAGAGGGCCTCTCTAACCGGTGAAAAGTGGTAGGTGTCCACTAACGGCTATTCCTGGCTCGGCTCCGATAACGCAATTCCGGGAGGAGTCGGTAGTTGGGCACTGGATCCCTTCGGACCTGGAGAACGTGTGACACTGGGTCGGGGTTTGGTGAACCAACAGGTCGCTCCTTTAGTTGAAGTATCGGGCCCCTTTTTCGTTGCCTAGGTTACACCTTCGGAATACCCCAGACGGGGATTTCGCTCTATTCCCCCCAATCTTCACTTTACGCCACGCCGACTCTCCGTCGTGGAATTAGACCAAGGGTCGAAGACCCATACCATAGGACCCCGTCTCCCGTATCTTATCTTTCGCACGTAGGAGATCGAGACACAGCCTTAGGGCTATGGGGAAAGTAGATCGATTGCCCAAGAATTACAACTACATAGAGGGTCTCTACAAGTCTATAAAGAAGTTTCCAAAAATTGATCGGTAGTAGTCCGGTCGCACCCGAACAATAATATTCCAGAGGGAAATGCACCTAAGATCAAATATTTTGAGCCGGCTTCCGTGGAAAATTCAGACTTTCTTTTTGATGCTGCGATCACATAAAAACATAAACTTTGAAGCTCAATAGCTAAATACATGGCAATTAAATCATGAGCCGGGATCATTAAGAGCATACTGCGAGTAGGAAGTGGAATTAATACAATGAATTCAAAAGCATCAAACCTCTCTTTTTCGAAAGAATCGAAACACATCGAAATGGTACCAGCCGTACTTAATAATAGAAGGATTTGGCAGAAATATGTAAAATTGTCCCTCCTAAAAAAATTATTCCAGAATAAATGGGCAATAGTTAGGAGAGGTGCGCCAGCGGCGAGCAGAAGCAAGGTTATTAGATACCGAAGGAAAGCCCGGCCAGAACCACACGTGCAAGTTTCCCTGCATGTGGCTCGTCCGTGATAACTTCTTCGGATTTGCGTGAACTAGCGGACCGATCACTAAGTGGTTAGTACCTCCAGCATGAGCGAACCTTTTCTGAACTGGTTAGGAATGGGCGCCACTATCCCACCCAGCCCGGATCGGATCCAGCCGGGTTCTATTGATCATGTCCCCTTCCCAACAGTTGTACCTTGTCTTGGGGCGTCTTTCTTTGGCTTTACTATCAAGCCCGCCCGCCCAGACGCGGCGCCCTTTCGCATTATCATCTACCGCCCTTTCTTTCCTCCCGTCCCTTCACGCATGAAGATCGTCGTATGTATGTTCGACTTCGGTTGCCGGTGCAATAGAATTGGCGGGAGTATATTATGGCAGGATCAGTCACCTGGGCAAACAAACCAACCCTCCTCCAAGAAGAATTGTGCTATGCCCCCCCCCGATATCCCTATAGAGCGAAAGAGCTGCCTGGTGATCCCTAGGTTGCAGCACGTCCGGTCGTTAACTCCTCGCTAGCTGCCGCCGTTTTTAGGACCGACCGACGCCTCACCTGCCTGCATGCACAGGTACCTACGTAGTGTAGTGTCGGTCGCACATTCATAATAGCGTTCGGACTCATGTGCCTTCCTGAACCAGGGGAGTTCCCTTGCTCCTGCTGCGTACGATTAGCCAGCCTTGCGGCGGCAAAAGGATTAGGACGTCCCCCCATGCTAAGGTTCCCTGCGGTCCGGCCGCATTAGGTTAGGGAGCTGGGCGATAATAGCTCCTCCGCATCCCAAGCGCGCTGCCCTCCTAGGCGCGCAACACTAAGTAATCCAAGCCAACCCACATTACTAACTAACGGTGGATAATCATCTTTCTTAGAGGTACTAAATACAACTCCATGAATGAGCAAAATGAAGGTTGCGTTAATGAGAAAGATCTCTGGGGAAACCGCTAAAAAAAGATTGAACATGTGTTTCGATAACTTCTTCTGCTTTCATTTCCTCTCCTCCGTCTGCAAAATCACTGAGTTAATTCAAAAGTCCTGTTAGGTCACATAAAGGCGCTTGCCGCTAAACTAAAATAGGAATGCTTAAATATGCCCCCGCCCCCTTTTGAGATCTTCATATTGAAACAATAGTAGCGCATGCTCATACTCAGCCCTTTCGAGCTGAGCACGGCTGCGGGCGATTCCATCCCATCGGATCCTTTGCGCCAATTCATGGCACCTCCTGGAAGTGGTCTGTGCATCCAGGTAATCCTGGTTGTGCGAAACCACCTCCAAAAAGAAGATGGATCCTTCCCCATTCTCCCGCAGATCTTGATAAGCTGCCCGGAGAATAGAAAGATTATCCATTCCTTTGTCCAGATAGGAACGAACCGCCTCTTCTAAAATGTACGGCTCGAGGGCTTGTTAAGGAAGGCGGCTAGGGAAGGAGGGAAAACGAAAGGCGTTTTCTGGTTAAATACATTACAAGATGTTTTTCCATACTTTCCGCCTTCAAGTCCTATCTCCGTCTAGGACCTCTGAGGTGTCTCATTCCCATCTCCTCTCTCTCGAGATTAGCTTCCGTCCCTTTAGAAGCCCGGAGGTCCCGGAAATCCTTATAAATTTAAGCGAAATAGGGTCCCTAAAACTTTGTAAGATTTCGGGCATCTTTTCCGCCCCGTGGCGCTCAGTTAAATCATCCACCAAGTGGGCGCAACTCGCCCACTTTCTTCGACCCCAATTCATTGTAAAAACAAATAATGATTGGTTTCAATTCTTCTTCAATATCGAATAACTGTTCCATAGTCCTGATATCTTGCTCGGTAAGCGGCCTTGAAGGTGCACTGCTGTCCTCTGGCTGGTCCGGCCCAAGCGGAGCACTCGACGGCTCTCCCCGATCAGTTGGCTGAATCGATGGATTAGGCGCCGCTAAAGCCATTTCCGGCTGCTGCACCTCTTGCCCAGGTTAGGTTCCACAGGTGCCCCGGGTATCTCCCGAGAAAGCCCCTGGAAAAACGACGAGGACGGGCTAGAGGTTCCATCGGGGTTGCCCGCAGCGGATCCCCCCCGCATTCTGATCAGGTTCGTTACCCATTCCGCTGTGGTCATCAAAGAAGAATAATAAAAAAGTGCTGTTGTTACACTCAACAGAGTGAAAACGCGAGCAGCCCAAACTGGGCAACGCGGCCATAAAGCGCGAACCAACATCCGTGATACGAAAACCAAAATCAGAATGAGGAAGAAAAGGATATCTTTAGGTAAGTCATGAAAATGAAAACCCAATAAGAACTTACCCAATAATTTAGAACAGATCACTTCCAAACGAGACATGATGAGCTAAAGTCAAAATAAAATGCAAGAGAAATTCAAATTATGTAAGGCTTAGAAAAAAGTCCTGCGTAGAGTCCACGGGGAGCCTTTTTCGATTTGATCTCTAGTCAAACTAAGACTGGAGCTTGAAGCCACTACTCTACTCTAGAACCGGAAGAAGCCTAACTTCTGCATTTTGAGTAGATTTTCTGACTATCATTTGCCTTGAATTACAATACGATAATCTTCGATTGGTAGAAGTGAGTCCGGATCTCCCTCTTTTCCACTAAACCCGCCACTCCTACTTGTACTTTATTTTCCACCTGGCTAGCTTCAATTGCTTAGTAGGGAGTTTCCATCCTTGACTTTCGCGGTTCTTTCTTTGCTTTCTTCAGTTGTGTTGAGGAGCTATCTTTTGAACCCAACTAACTCTTAAATCCGAACTTTCCCTGCAGCTTTAGGGCTGGCTTCTAGTGAGGAGAGGTGATTCTCTAGTTTCTCATTCGCATAGCCATCTCGATTAACTGAGTTGACTTGTGAGCTCCCCTAACCCGGCAGGCCAAAGAATGAAGGGCAGTGAAAATGGTTTCTTCTTCTGGCTAATTCCGATACGAATACCAAAAACAGCTTACTTCCGTTCGTGTCCTCGGAAATTTGATTACTTATGAGTTTCTTCGGTGCAAAAGTAGGCAAGTCCATTTTCTCGTGTTTTTCGTCCTCAAGACCTCGAATCTGGATTTTCCAAAGTGCATTTCATATAGCTGCAAAAGTTGCTCATCCGATTTTCCCTCGCTTTTATTCGTAACATGGCGTAGTTACTCATTGGGTCCGCTGAGAAGAAAACAATAGGTCGTCACTACCTATGCTTTCATCTAGAGGAAGTCAGGCTGTGATTCGTAACATGGCGTAGTTACTCACAGGCCGTGGATCTCCTTTTTCTAATCAAGCAGCAGGCCGTGGGTTTTCTGGTTCTGCGCTTCAGAAGAGGCAAAGTTTCCGTGATTCGTATCTGCTTTGAGGGCAGGTGCGGGTTGGTTCATGCTTCGAAGAAGAATCGTTCTTTCTAGATCGAAGAAGAATCGTTCTCTTTCTCGAAATGAAATAAGTTAAGTGAAGTGATCCTGCGAAACCTAAGATGCCGGACCAAACCAATGGAGAGCCCACAGATGATATCAAGGAAACTGTTCCAGTGACAATGCCAACTAATACGACTTCGGACGAATACGCTTTCCTAGAAGGCTCGCTTTCCTTTCCTCCGTTCGTGTAGCTGCACTCCACTTCACTGCTTTGATTCGGCACCTTGGCATGCTTCTTTGCTTGCGTTGGTGCCGTACTTCCTATTGAGGCGAGGGAAAGGCGGTCATGCTGGTTCTAAGCGATTCATTTCCTCGGGCAAGTAAATAAGCAGTTTCCCCAGAGCCTGATTTGTTTGTTGACTTCCTGCTGCAAGTTAAGGTATGCCAGAGGCATGTTATCGGGTTCTTCGTGTCGTATCATCAGTTTGGGGAGCCGGCCAAAGGAGGATCAGGATTTGCAGGTTTCATTTCTGGTAAGGAAGAGGGAGCTCTTTCGTATAAGGAAGATAGCGCTCTTTAAAAAAGACAGAACTCTAGGAAGCCTAGGCAATCCTGTTACAATCCCGTGTAAAAAGGAAAGTGGTTTAAGGGACCACGCTTTCTTACAGTTCAGGGCTTGGCCTGTTCTGCTCCTCAACCAAGGTGGAAGTCTTCCCAAAGGATCGATCGATTTTCTAACTGCTCTAGAGGAAACCCTCTGTCTGGAAAACAAACCAGTATTGGCCATTGTCCGCTTCTAGATCAGCCATTGCTTCTGACTCTCCCTTTGGTCGAGCCCTATTTCCTCGCTATTAGTGGCTCCGGAGCATTGCCAGCCCATTTACCAATGATAGGCATCTTTAGAGATGGACAACCCAAGGCGGAGTTCTGCCGGGCACAGGCCTAAACCGAGTAGCATATAGCCGAACCAGACAGATCGCATCATGCCATTATTCTTTACTTCCTGGATTCGTTGCTCTCTCTTCCATTTCCTCGGCTGCTCGTCGATTCGCCATAATAATCAGATAATAAATAGAGTTGGGTTGTGAACAATAGGGCCCTTGGTCAGCACAGCACATCTACGCCTCTTGACAGCCCCAAAGGGTGGGAGTCGCCTTTAAGCCAGAAAGGCGTCATGGTCAATCTGCAACTACGAGGAGTATAGACCGCTTCCCTGCACCAAGACCCGGCTCCTAGCCAGTTAAACAAATCGAAAAAGATCGATCTCAGAAAGGCCAGGATGGATCCATCTCAACCCGCCATCCCAGCTTTGCCTGTCCCCACGACTGCCCGCATCAACTTGAAACCGGAGAGCACTGGCACTGAGATACCTTACTTACTGAATTTCCTGCTGGCCTTCCCTTACCTGCCCTTCCATTTAGGTTGACGAATGGGATTTCCTTTTCTAGAAACACTGGGAGACTGGGTCTTATCAGACAGAGATGGTTCTGCTCAGCGAGAGAACGAGCATACGAATCAATTCCATGCCCTGAACTTTGAACCAGAGATCCAGCTGGCACTTCTCTTTTGATTCATAACCCTTGCTTTGGAATATCCGGTTGACTTGGGCAGTTTCTTCTATATCTCGAATGCTTCAATCGCCAGGCCAGGTTCGATCAAATAAGTTGATAGCGCGAAAGCTGTTTTAGTTAGTCACGTGCATCCTCGCCTCTTGCTGAGTCAGGCTATCAAGCCGTTGCGCTGCGTCTATCCGTTTTCTTGTTGGGTCAGGTTGAGTTCTAAGCCCGTGTAAAGTGAGCTTGGTCTGGAGCAAGCTTGACTCGTACAATAACTCGTCTCGTATAGTATAGACGTTGAAGAAGCAGTCAATGGTGCCTGCTCTAGAAAATTCATATATCAATCAAGGAAGTGTTCCAGAATTCGTCGTATCCTGAGGTGAATCTTGCTTGTTTTGCTAATGACGTAAATGGAAATGAAATGAAATCTTGCTTCGTAATGAATTCCGCGAATCAAGAGCTGGAAGAGTGCTTTCAACTCACTCCAAGGGGCAAGGGATGGCACTATCACGACTGAATCGCCTATTCGACTAGTGCCAAGCGACCGATATCCTGATTGCCAATCGAACCCATAGGGACAAGAAACAGATCAAACAAACCATTCACATCACATGACCCTGACACTGTGCCTATCTCGTCTCGTAAGAAAAGAATTGGGTGGAGAAGCTGGCCTGGTCAATCCAAGAAAAAAGGATCAGTCCGATTCAGTGGTTTCGCCCATAAGGGAAGCATACTTTGATCAGAAAGGCGGGTCCTCTACGCTTTGAAAATAGCAGGTAGTAGGCCCATGGGAAAACAGACTTGCTCAAATCCATATTCTTGTTTCCCGAGGCAAAACCCACTAGTGAGTCAAGTGAAAGTCCTCCAATCTGTGAGGAGAGGAAAATCCTTATTGCATAGTTGAGCAACTATCTACTATTGATGACTGAGGCATTACAACGACGAAGATTGCAGATTTGGAAAGAGTATCATTGTCTGACAACTCTTCCTTTATACAGGAAGCAACAGTAGGAAATATGAGGAGTTTATGTTCACATCCACCAACCTACCAGCTTACTAGGACGGACTATGAAGAACTGCAGCGGATGACAATGGCGCTTCTATTCGAATCGAACACAAAGACGACCCAAATACAAATACTATTTCATTTCATTTCATTTAGTAGAGTAGAGTAGAGTAGAGTAGAGTAGAGTAGAGGAGGGGAGCCCCACCTTTGATATCCAGTCGTGTGCCTGCCTGCTCTTAGATATGATTATTTCGATTAGACCGCTCTGCTTTGATCGGGATCTTACTCCACTAATGGTTCTGTTTTCGTACCAACTGCCGGGCCTACGCTTTTCGAGTGTAGCCTATCTTATCTGAAGAGCGGCGGAGAAAAGGATACCCGCAGGGCTGGGCTGGCTCGGGGGAAGAGATTGATACTGGTCTTTCGCTTCGGATCTGTCTAGAGTGTGATGTGGCCCTCTTCTCCAATCGACTACCTCAGTAAGTTAGACTAATACCAGATCTGGGAAATCTGATCCCCGCGGAAGCATGTTTGCTTGATCTCTATTTGACATCTACAAGGCACTAAAGCTTCAACCATAGCCGATCACTAGATTCAGAACTACAGCCGTAAAGGATTGAGCAGCACCATTGTAGGAATAGCTCGCTTTAATTGGCGAAGGTTCGTATACAACTAGCAAATTCTACTTCTACTTAATGTAATGCCCATGCTGGACTATTTGCTTTGCCGAGGATATCGATAGGATTTCTGATCGGATAGGAAAGGTAGCTTGTCTCGCCCGGGCCTGGTCCCCAATGAATCCGAAGATCTTAGCCGAGTTCTATTCTAGGCTCGAGACAGACAACTCTTTCTTATTGCTGGGTAGGGACTAGGGCTGCCAGGGTTTGAGCTATTTCAGGAAGGGCCATGCCTGTTTCAGAAGGCGATAAAGTTTACGCCGATCCATCTTCGAATGAAGAATTTAAACAAACGGGATGAGGAATACGCCTAGCGAATGAAGGACAAAACCAGGAAAGGAACCTACCCAACTCGATACGATTGAAGCACACTTCTTTTTTTTTTTAAGTTGAGCCAGACTCAATTGCTTCTGTTCCTTCTGGGGCTGGCTTGGCTTCTTGAGTTTCCTAAAAGGCCTTCATAGAGATAGATCGCTTTTCTTTTTAATAATTCTTTCCCCGCAAGGCAAGCTCAACAGCGGAACCGGACCCTGGCCTCAATGGATCCGAATCTGGCCTGCCCGAAGGAATGGACTGTACGAATTGGTCACTTGGCTGAGACTACCATATTTGGAAACCTGGCCTAGATTAGAAGGATGCGAACAAGGCTTAGTTCCGGCACTTTCTCTACTCCAATACCTGCTTCTTCGCCTGCCCAAAACTAATAGCTCTGTTGGAACGAGTGCTGGGATTCATCTTCCTCATCTTCATTCATCTACCTCGCGCCGGAGACCTTCACAAGCTCACTAGTATAGATCAGATCTATCTGGCCAAAGGATAAACTAGTAGCTATATGAAGACCTGCACCCGCCCCTGCTCTGAAATGTTTGTTTCCCGAGGAACTGCTTCCAGTATCGATAGAAGCTCGAGTGTTCACATGCATACCACTACTATCCAGCATCAACTGGACCTGCACCTAAAGAGAAAGAGAGGCGCAGAATCACTCAACTAGACTCACTCCCCAGAAAGCAAGGAAGCTCAAAACAACCCGCACAAGAATGCTTCCTACACTTCCAATTCGATGACAGTCTAGTCCTGGGAGAAGGCAAGGCATCTCATCGATTCGCAGCACTTTCAAATGCTGGTCCGCTTGACATATAGCACGAAAAGGAAATCCATAGTGAAGCCATATCTTCCGTGTGCGTTCTAGTATGGGTGACTCTTAGGAAAAGTAACAAGTGAAAGAAGCCCGCTAACCCACTCTTCTTTCCCCCTACCTACCCTTAAGCTGAAGGAAAGTAGGGGCCTCGGTTTCCTATGAGAAACCTACACCAGGAAAGATATTTGCCCCACCCCATTTTGATTAGGTACGACTTTATAGTTTATTACTCAACTCCCGAAAAATGGGGCGGAGTGCCTCACAGGCCGCCGGGTCCCTCAAATCCTCCCTTAGTTGCAAAAGGTTTTCAAGAGAATGCTCCTTTCCTTGGCTTCGCAAAATAGTGGAAAAAAGCTTTTCCCGCTTGTTATCCTCGCGATCAGATTCTTTTTGTAAAATCATCAAGGGCATTCTTTGCCTAAAATGTTCACAACACATACTATAAAAACGGTGGTTTTCCTCTATAATTTGAGACTCAATGCCTCGCTTTTTCTCCTTGGTTTCTATTCCTGAAATAAGATCCCCCCACTCTTGGGCTTTTCGTTTTTTTCGGCAATCCTCCAACTTTTTATCCATATCCTCTACATATGGATGTGGATGCCTTTTTAAGGAACCCTCCCCCCGAGTCGGATTTGTCTCAGGAAGTGGGGCCGGTTCCACCGCCACCGGTGGCGTGTTGTCATGGGGATGATCACCCCCTTCTGGCGAAGGGCCAGTGGTTGGGCTCAACCGTTCGCCCTCCGTAGGGCTGAGTGGCGGATCTATAAAATCTGGGGCGGACCGAACCTCCATTTCGAATTCAAAATCTAAAGGAGCCTTTCCTTTGCGCCCCTCTTGGGTGGATCCCTCCCCCGCTTCCATTAGAAGCGGTTTTTGCCCCCCCACCTTTGAAGGCAGTTTATCGGAAGAACCCCAACTTTCTCCTTGGGTCATCCCCAGAGTAGCACTCTGGCCGCCCTCCCATAGGAACTGGAATAGAAAACAGAGCCACATTACGAGTGCGTCAATGAGATCCTTCCGGAGCGCCAGAAAGAGTTCCGCGAGATCAAAAAAGCCAAAATACCATGGCAACCAACACGAGGCAGGAAGCAGAAGCATCAAACTAAATTTACGATTCATGACAATCCCATTTTTGAAGCGAAAAAACTTCTTCTTCCACTTAGGAGAGGCGGCAGAGTAGGTGCGAATACCCAGAAGGGTACTCGCTCCTCGTGCTCCCGCTCTCGGCCCGTTGATTGCTGTTCTTTTTTGCCTCACAGTTTTCGTGATCGAATTACGAAATAGATATACGAGCAGCCGTAAAGGATCATTCGCTGGGATGGTAAAAGTGAATCTTTTATGGGACGGGATCGTGGAATCCACTAAGTATGCAATCGGTATTTGTGATCGATCAGCTTCCAGTATGACCGATGACTTTCTATCTGGATGAAGAATAACCACACAATCAGGTTGTCGGTTCAACCCAAAATAGATTTTCTTGTTTCTTGAACGGAATTTCTTAGGATTAGCATAAGAATTGGTCAAAAAAGCCCCGATCTTCCATTGAGAATCATTGATACAGCTCCACATTTTTGCCATTATCGAATATATAAATAAATTCTTCGTCTTTAAAAAGAAGGAACGGCTTTTTTGACAAATGAGATATCCTACAAAATCAAGAGCGTTTCGTAAACAAATCAGTGTCTTGTCTGAATCGAGAATAGCAATTCCATTTCTGAAACAACGGATATAGACTTTGAAATGGTGAGCAGCTACCCGACGGCCGAGATGTGCATTCGTACAAAGTAATTTAGTACAGACAGTTGAAAGGATTGTCATTTCTGGTTTTCGTTTCCGGAGATACAGGTGGTAAGTTAGAAATGAAAATAGGTTAGCAGCTGATCTTCTAACCAAAAAGAGTAAACATCAAAGAAAGGTGATGACATAACCAGTAGTTCGAAAGCGCGAAAGTGGGAAGAACAAAGATAGAAAGGTTTCGCAGGTTCAGATTTGGATGCACTGAACACTTTTAAAGATCTTGTTTTTGCGGATCCGCTATTCCCGCTCCACTCTCTCTGAAACCAAGTCAATTTAGACAGACGCCTCATGATGTCCCGTTACCATTAGGGCCATCGATTCCAACAGAGGATAAGCGCGTTAGGCGCTGGACACATGCTCTAGTCTAGTTACTCACTGACCGATACTATCTTTACTGCCGCTACTCGCTCACCTCCAACTATCTATCCATCCACCGGCATCCAATGGACTTGAAGCCGATCTTAAGCTACGGGCCTGGGTTGGAGCGACTTCTGCATTTCCATTTTACCGTGTTTTTTGTCCTCAAGCAGATTTTCTTAGTGAAATGGGAATCCGGATTTGGACTTCTTCCGTTTCCAGGTTGGCTTTCTTTCTAGCTATAAGTTGAGGGAAAAGCTGCCTGCTCTTGATCGATCTCATTCTCTTCTGGATTGCCGAGTTCGAGGAAAGGCGTATTCGTTCGAGTCAAGCTACACAAACGGAATGCTGCTACTGCTATTGGTCGTATCGGTATCGAATTCTCTGCAGTGGAGGAAATAGCCGAAGAAGAAGAACTCGCAGATGGGATGCGAAGTGAGGTGAATCTAGTGGCACAGGTTGACTTGTATGATATGAATCAGTAGTCAGGATTGGTACGAAACCAGGATCATACGCAGTAGATCATTTCTGTTGGGATCCGTCGTGTCGTGGTGAAGTAAGTGTGCCAGCTCGTGAAATGAACAGTCTCGAGTGTGTATCAGTTTCCCGGTTGCAGGCTGGATCGGAGAAAAAAACAAGATTCACTGAATTATGATACGCAAATAGTCTTTAGTGCAGGAATGCAGGTAGTACTTTTTTTCCAGCTAAGTGAGCAGCACTTGTTCTTCTCTTCGGACTCCGAGGCGGACTTCCGTACTTGATTTTTCTAAAGCTAGGCCATCTTCTGCTGCTTCATTTAGGAAACCCTACCTAAACCCTTCAAGCGGCGGAATATGGGATAGGTAAGCTATGATTCAAGAAACCTGCCAGTCCTGAAGCAAGGTAACTCATCTAGATCCAGATCTGGTTCATCACTGGCTATATTCTCACCGGCATGGCATCCTTTGTGGATCGAAACGGAAACTGATCACTGGTTCTATTCGAAATCATATACCCCTGCTGAGCCTGCCGCCTTACCCAAGACCAAGAAAGAGATCCGGAACATGAGAATAACCGGCACTTTCCCGGAGCATGCCTGCCTGCAAATCGAATCCTATCCTATGAAACAAGCTTCTACTATTCAAATCAAATCAAATCAAATCAAATCAAATCAAATCAAACACAGAAACCTCAGCCGGAGATGGCGAGTCAAGTATTGCACGCCGGTTGGAAGTCAAGCTATCTGGAATGCGGAGACCCCACCCGTAGCTGGTTCTAGATCCGGATAATCAATCACAAGATCATGCGGAGAATTTAACAGAACAGCTGGCATGCGCACTCAACTACTTACAAATGCCCGTGTTTTTCGTCATCACTAGGATTTTGCCTCGGCAAACCAAACCAGAAAATGGATTTGAACCAGTGCAGCTCGCCATGGGACAAAAGTACGCAACCCAATGGCACCCTCGAAACGAGTACGAAGATAAGAAAACTTGCTCTCGCCAAGTGGCAAAAGAAGGCCAGTTACCATTCCATTACCAGATCTATGCCCAGCCCTGGCCCTGAAACCAGACGACAAGAGCTTGACTCCGTTCTTCGTGTACCCTTCCTTCTGTTCTTCGTGTAGCTGCACTCCACTCACAGTTGGTTGACAATTCGGATTTTATCACTCGATCCAGTGAATTGAGACTTATCCGACATGGGGAAATGAGAGGTCGAAAGCGAGAAAGTCGATGATAACCCGATTCCCTTCGAAACTCTAATGCTGTTACTGGAACTTCTAGTACTAGAAGTGAGCGTTAAACCTTTCCTGGCGAGTCAATACAGCTCAGCTAAAATAGCAAGGAACATGGCGGGCACCAATACCATGCAAATTAGACACCAGAAGTAGTGGAGAAGGAACCATGCGGAAGTGGGAATAGGCCCACCCGAGAGAGATATGAACAATGCCATTCCAGCGCCGAACTGACCTGGCAAGACAAGGCTCAAGTGCAAACTTCCGCTTCCGTTTCTTTCATAGAGATGGAAAAGTATATAAGCACATTTCCAATCTACATAAAGAGACCAACCAGGTATCTTACAGACTTCAAAGACAGGGCGTCGGCGATCCTCTACTATTAAGAGACAGATAACAATGGTGCCGACAGAGATGGACAGAACTGAAGATAATACCTCTCCGGAGAAGTCCTTACATGTCTAAAACGAAAGAAATCCAACCTGCAAGAAGACACAAAAAAAAGACACAAATATGGCAAAACATACTACTAAGGCTACCGGGCATTCGATGTTTATATCTCGTCGTAAAATTGCACATATTCCCCAAATTAATTGCGAAAAGCAGAAGCTGGTTTTAGAAGTACGATCTATCTATAACGATTCTTGGAGGGTTCGAGGTGTGCTGCCTTTCATGATTAATGATTTCATAAATCAATTGAACTTAACAGGTAAATACCGTTTTGGTCCCGTTGTTTATTATCAAATAAATATTAAGGAGATTCCGCCTTTAATCTATGATGTGATTCGTATGGAAGCATCGAAGGGCTATTTATGGTTGGATGAAAGGAATCTGGATACTCATAGTCTTATAGGAGTGTATAAGTGTAGAAAACCTATGGACCTACTTGTATTGAAGGGGTTATCTAATGTTATTTTAACAACAGTTATGCCTAACATTTCTAAATTCAAAGATCTGAAAGCCATGCATTACGCATTCTTGAATCGACAAGAAAATGTCGTTAAAGTCGTTAGTATTGATTTGAGTGATTGTATGAATTATATACCTACTTCGCGTATATTAACATCCCAGAAATTTACAAACCAATATGGACTATATTTCAATCTGGTTGAACGGATTATGGATCTCCCTATCTATGACTTTCATAATCACTGCTTTTTCCCCTCCACGGGGTTAACACCTATAGGTGAAATAACACACGTTATATTGCATAATTTCTATCAGAATACTGTAGATTCCTTGCTCGAGTCTCGGTATCCGGGGATCACCTATAGTCGATACGGTCATGAACTATTTATTCTTTGTAAACAAACTGACGAATTCACAATCGACGATTGTGACATAGATAACATATTAGAAGTACTAGATCTATATAGTGTAGATATTAAGTGGTCGTCCGATGGGTTATTAATGGCCGACAACAATGACAAAGCTCTTATCCTTCATGAGGATGGCTGCCTTGAGGTGTGGAATTCAGAAGACATTTGATCATGGTATCCCTATTGTAAGAATACCCGCGAAGGTAAAGCTAGATAGGTCTACTCGGCAGATAGGAAAGCCTACCTCGCAGAAGATATCTACCATGATGCTACTCGGCTCTTAGAGGACTGATCGATCTTTTTTCAACTCGCTACTCATCTCCAGCTAGTAGATTAGCTCTTCTCTTCCTGAACTTACACCCGGAAATATAGGGTTATAACGAAAGGTTAATAAAAACTCAATCTTTAGTGATATGTATTGATCATGCGTTTAAAATTGAAAAGAAAGATTTATCGTGCAGATTTAAGTGAATATAAGGGGTTGCGGTCTCTCTATAACAGGGCTACAGATAATTTATATAGCCACCTACAAAGGGCATTAGAAAAGTATGAAAACTTCGGTGTTTCTGCAAAACATAAAGTATTGCAATGTTTAGTACACGTGGTGACATCACAATCAGACAACAGTGTTAGGTATGTCTATGGGAACATCTTTGCACTAGTTAGATTAGGTACTTATGTAACAGTGTGGTACTGTTATACTGAGAGCGCACCAGATTTCATATCTGTGGACCCGCACTATCTTGATATAGAATTGATTATTGATTTATTCAAAGTTCGTAAATTATTCGTATGGATTCCATACGAGGAAGTGATTAGTACATCAATCTTAGAAGCTTATGATGCGGTTGTGGAAAGGACGGCTTTAACGGATTGCTTGGATAGAAAGTTGAGAGAAGAGGAATTGTCGGATAAATTCGAATTCTGGGGGAAATGCTCTGATGGTGATCATACCATAGATTCTGTAGAGGAGAATGCCACTATAGAATATGCTAGCAGTAAAGAAGGTAGTGCCTGTAAAGAGGGGGTGGATAGTAGCTGTAAAGAAGAAGGTGGTGGCTGTGAAGAAGAAGGTAGTGGGAGTGAAGAAGATAGTGACGATAGTGACAATCCTAGATACCTGGCATTCGGTGTGGTTGTCCTTGTAGGTGTGTTATTATACGTCTGGTATTGTTCTAGGTAATTCTATATTTATTGTGAAAACCAGAAATAAGAGTTTCAGTTCATACTTGGCGGTAAAGGGATAACCTTTTTGTCTTGAGTGGAAATAGAATTCCTTTTGCAAAGCTAGCTCTTATGGCGCATTGGTGCACAATCGTGCACTGCTTCTTCCTCATAAAAGAACCCGGCTTTCCTTCCTATATGTTTAGGAGAAAAACCTTATCCATTAAGAGATGGAACTTCAAGAGCTGCTAGGTCTAGAGGGAAGTTGTGAGCATTACGTTCGTGCATTACCTCCATACCAAGATTAGCACGGTTGATGATATCAGCCCAAGTATTAATAACGCGACCTTGGCTATCAACTACAGATTGGTTGAAATTGAAACCATTTAGGTTGAATGCCATAGTACTAATACCTAAAGCAGTGATCCAGATCCCTACTACAGGCCAAGCAGCCAATCAGTCGTGTAAAGAACGAGAGTTGTGGAAAGAAACTAGCCTAGCGTATTGGATGGAAGATTCGATTCATCGACCTAAAGAACCGTGCCGGGGGTGCCGTGAGCAGCCACACCTACTACTTGACTCTTCCTCTTGACCGAATGGCGAACCCAGATTCTTCATTTTTCACCGGTTTCCCTGCCACGAACAATTTATTTGCGTAGTAAATAGAGTAAGGATCAAAGAGTATACCACTAAACAAGACCCTTATAGAGCAGAGAGAGAGACAAAGGACATAACAAGACCCTTATAGAAAGTAAAAAAGATAATCAAAGGCATTCCCTGGTTTACTAACCCTTATAGAGTACATGAGCCAAAGCACAATCCATCCCTTCCAATCAGACAAGAAGGAATCCGATGTATTGATCTTCGTCTGTACTGTGCTGTACAAGACAATTACCAAAGATCACAACTAATGATCTGTTTGACACAAGACATGACATGACCTGGCGGATCATATACAGAAATGGGTTTAGCCTTCTCCTTGGCTTGACTCTTGTAAGTGAAAGGTTGGATCATATCTGGTTTCCGGGAAGGTGCCTCGCTATTCCTCTGTTTTGTAGCTGACTAGTAAAGGTGGCCTAGCCTGCACAGGTTCGTTGGTTTCAGCTTCTGCTTTACTTGAGTGGTTTCGGGCTCTGTTTGGTATTAGCTTGAGAAGCGGTTGTAATTGTTCATTCATATCTTGTTTCAGCAATGGTCTATACTATAGAGCTCGGGAATGCATTCCATGCCTATTCTTCAATATGAGAAGGGGTGTCTCCCCCTCTTAGAGGCTTTCCTCTTAGCTTAGAGGCTTTCCTCTTTTTAGCAGCATCAGCTTTAATCTCCCGATTAGCAATCATGATTTCCGAATTAGAAAATTCATTTCGGAGATCTTCATTCTCCTCTAACAAATTCATAATTATCCGATAGGAGGTCGGATTGATACTTTTCACATCAAAGTCACCTATATGGCAGGGCTTAGTATCAACCCATACTCCATTTTTGTCGAACACATACTCCCTCTTTTTACTTTCTAACCCCATGGTATACTTACACATTTTCTCTTGAACCAACAGTTCACGGAAGTTTCTACTGAACTTTCGGACATATGAAATCACTTTTTTAGCCCTAGGGTCAGCTAGCTGGTTGATGAACCATTCTTCATCAGCCTCATCTTTACCCGCTCCTTTAAACTTTATTATGGGTTGGTCCACACTAGATGCCTTAAGCATATAGGACTTAGGTGCTAAAAAGATGCCATATTCGACAAAGTGCTCATGCTTAAACTTACCCAAAGCGGTAGGTGATACCTCTTCTTCAGGAAGTTCCCTCTCAACAACGACTGAGTCCGTATCCGTGTAATAGCAGTCATCCCTCGAAATGAATGGGTGCATTCTTATGCGGGCATAACCCGTGACAGCGGCCGATATTTGAACAGCAGCATAAGTAGGGCGGTCTGAACTAAGCTTCAGTAAATCCAAACTTCTGACATTTTTGCATGTTACTAGGCACTTGTCTGAACTAAGCTCATAACTTTGAACAAACCCATCATTATAGAGAGCTAATTTTCTACTTTCTTCTGTAGAAACAATTTGAGTCGTTGTGCTTTCGGGGCTGATCCCGAACCTCCCGTAGAGACTGTTCATGGTGATTTTATAGATGAAATCCAGAGCTTTCTCCCCTTTAGCCTTAGCATCAAGCCTTTTGCTGTAGATGTCGTACACAAAACGCTTGAATGGTGATTCCTTTCTATCAAAGATATATCCACAGATCGGGTATACTTTGTAGCCCAAACTTACTGCATACTTAAGCTCCTCAGAAAAATAAACACCGAGAAATCTCCCCGTGGGGAAGATTATCGTACCATCATCCTTTTTATAAGGTAGAAGAGGCTTTTTAATATGCTTAGGACAAATTATAAAAGCTCTAATGAACCCAAACATATCATTCAACACAATCTTTGATTTCTTTGATCCTAGATCACTAACCCAGCGGGTCTTGCCTATAGGCATATCATCTAGCATAGATGAGGGGTATAGAGAATTTACATCATAATAATACAAATTCTCCCCGTATGGCTTATACACGTCCGTGTGACCACCGTAGTAGCCTTCCCTAATAAATTGAGCCTCATTATCGTCAGGAATGTAGATGCGATTATCATCATCATCCTTATAGTAAACACGTCTAAATATTTTTAGGGCCAATGCTGATATTGTTAATACTTTAAGGATATCAATCCCATACTCTTCCCAAATAATGGCTTTAGCGCGTTGCATAACAGCAGCTGTTATTAGAATATCTTGTTTAAGATAAGTTAAAGAGTCTTCCCTAATACTAGGTAGTTTATCAACGGTGACATTCTGGTGATCGAAAGATCCCTTCCCCCCCAATTCTGGGCAAAAACTATTGGCTAGATCAGCGAGCTTTACTTTCAACAGGAGGTACGAATCCATGAACGTTAAAACAAGCCTTTTATCCCCATTTTTGGATACCTTATACAGTTTTATGGAATAAATACAGTCGTTTCTCATGATGGGCTCTATATGACAGTTTTTATAACTTTTAGTTAAAAAAGAGAGTATCATAATACCGTCGAACTGAGATAAATTGTGAAAGTATACAACCATTGAACTTCCTGTTCTTTGAACATCCTTTACTATTCTATTAATCATCTCTGTGAGCATCTTTTCACTCATATCGTGAAAATCCTGGCACACTTTTGAGTAGTCATGTGCATAGAACGTCGTAATATGGTCCGCGTTAACCCGCTTTTCCATATCAACCATCATATACCCCCCTGCGTAGGGCACGTGAGTTTTGTCGACATCCGTGTCTCGTCTTTTTAATAAAAGAGTTTCTAGATCAGCAACAAAAAATATAGTTTTGTTTTTCATTTCTGTTTTATCGACAGGGATATATGACTGATAGCGTCTTTTTGAACGTCGACCCATCTTGGGTATTTCTAAATTATTTATGTCGCTGTATTTAATAAGTGCTCCCTTCAGATAGTTCAAAGATTCATCTTTAGTTGGAATTGAAGCTTGATTCAAATCTATACTACCCTCTGAATAAGCCCTGACACTGATTGCTTCAACATCGCAACTTTGGTAGTTTTCTGCGTACTTATTCAACACATTTATTATTTCTTTTAATATGAACTCATTAGCAATGCGGGTTCCATCAGCATATGTAAGCTTAATTGCTTTTGATAAAGTAATATTAATGGGATTACCATCTATATTCAATCGATATTGGAGTGTGAACTTCGCGGAACCCTGGATTGATGGGTAAACCCTATTTATTAACAATTCCATAAATGCTGAAGCAAGCATGGTAACCGCCCCTGCTTTAGGATAGGGCTCCTCAAAGTCTTGTACCGCAATGACGTGTCCCTCATACGGCATTACATATCGCGGTTCACCACGATAGCATTTATGCACATCCTTAAGAAAACGCTCAAACTGCTCGCGCGTTAGCGATTCGTATCTCATATAGTTCATATTTTTATTTTGTGTCAAAGGACTTCTTGCAGGTTGGATTTCTTTAGTAGGAGTTTGAGACATAACTTCAGAATAGTAGGTAAGAGAGAGGTATTATCTGAAGTTCTGTCCATCTCTGTCGGCACCCTTGTTTCCCAAACTAACTACTCATCTAGCTAGATCCGGATCAGAAATGGTAGGAACTAGATCAAGAAATACGAGACTTTTCCTTCACTGGAAACTCCCGAGCCCGAGTCATCACCCTAGCCCGACTCATCCATTGAAGCGAGCCAGGTGGCAAATCCATTAATATAACTTCTGGAATCCCAGCAATAGAGCTGGCAAGGTTGAAGTGAAGCTGGAATGGATCCGATCTTCAGTGTGGAAAGAGCTTCAATCCTCTGTAGCAAGGAAAAGCCGATCCGCTCTTGTCTTGCCTTAAATAGCTGGAAGCGAAAGCAGTTCTCGAGGAAGGAGTGCCGTAGTCTTGTTCGAAAGTCAAGTCATTCTACGAGTTTGAATCGGTTGGCTTGAAAGGAATAGGTTCAGTATATCGGTCAAAAAGAAAGTCTAGATGCACCGAACTTGTCTAGTTGTTGGAAAGGGATAGCTGGAATTCCCACTAGTCAACATGCAAATAGTATCCAACCTAGGGATCCGTTCAGAATCCAGTTCTGAGGACTGATCAGACCAGTAAGAAAAGAAGTATTTGTTATAGGTCAAAAGATCGCCAGATATCAACCCCTCTTTTCTAAGCAATGAATCGTGTCTCTGTTTGTTGCAGATCTCAGTTACCGTCTGGTTTTTGGATTAATACCAAACCTACCATAAAGTGAATTCATGAGAATCTTGTAGACAAAATTCCATCATGACCCTGTTGCTTAGCAAGTAGTCGAGCATTGAACAACGTGTCAACAAAGTCATTAAATAAACCATCACATTTCTCATATGGGTACCCACGAAGTGGTTCGATTCTGTAACCAATTGACTGGGCTAGTTTGAGCTCTTCAGTGAAGTAAACTCCAAAGAAAGTACCTGTTGGAAAGAGGAGAACACCACGCTCAGTACAGCGATAAGGTAGTAGGGGTCTTTTTATCCCCTCAGGGCATACTATGTATGCTTCTACAAAGCCAAATAAATTATCTAAATCGTAATACCGTAAATCCCCAACCCACTTAGGTTTGCCTATTGGCATTGGTTCATAACAAAAGGGTAAAGTGAGTTAACATCATAATACAGGAGATCACTTCCTTTGGGAATATAAACGTCCGCATGACCTCCATAGTATCCGCGACGAATAAAGGAATCTACATTAGTAGAGGGAATATTCATTGGATGGATGGGTTTTATCATTGTAGGAAGCCTTTCTAAATATAGTCAAAGCTAGTGAGGAGATTGTGATCTTTTTGACTATGTCAACCCCAAATTCCGAGAAAATAATTTCCCGAGCTTTAAGCATAACACCAGCTAGTAGTCTTATATATTGAACCAAGTAATTCAATAATCCCTCTTTCCGCTCTTTGAGATTAAGAAGTCCAACAGTTGAATGATCAACACTCCTTTAGTCCCTAGCTCTGGACATAAATCATTAGCTAAAGACTCTAAGCTTCGAGGAAGAAGCTTTAATGAATCTCTGAAAATGATACAATGTCTATTAGAATAGTATACTTTAAGTTCACCATTCCTCATTAAAGGTTTTAGTTTATAGTTATGATTTCTGACTAGATGTCTAATGAGCATAATACCCTCGAAATGGGCAAAGTTATGAAAGTACACTACCGAGCATTTCCTATGTCTTCTAACCATACTTTCAAGGTTATTGACAAAGCTTGAGAGAATCCTAGTACTTCTATCATCTTGTGAAGAAAGTTGTATGTGGTCGGCAGAGAACCAGGTTGATATATCATCAGTGCAGACAGGAACGTTAGGAACACACTTTAGAAGACCTATAGCGTACGGAACATGCTCGTTGTTTTCATTGAGCAATGTTTCCATATCAGCAACGTAGAAAGGTTTTCTTTCATTGTCTCTGTAATTCCGAAGCTTTGATATAATACCATATCTTGTCTCCTTATTCATATCTTCCTGATCCTTACATTCTTGACTAGACTTATAAACATCATAAGCGTCCTCAAGTATAGTTAACTGTTTTTCATACTCTACCACGTTACTTGTGTATCTGTCAGATATCACATCCTCACTTATTTTCCCATCGACATAGTTTATCTTATCTTAAGTAAAATTGAGTCTAAAAAGCCTTAGAGGAATCATGTCCATTATGAGCAAGTGAAGAGATAGTGATATTCAAATCTCGTAAAAATCGGGGATGTAGCATTCCATCCTTATCAGTCAAAGTAATTGCTTTGCCCAATGTAAAAGTGACTTTTCCTCCCCATGCATCTACATGAATGGTATAAAGGATATGAAATTTAGTGAATGTGGATATTTTCATTAGAGCATGCTTAAAGAGAGCCGTAGCTATACAACCGATTATGAAGGTAATGTCACCTCCATTGACTGCGATCTTTAAGGTTAAACACACCTCTAATAAACCTAAGTATCTATGTCTAATATAGACACAAACATCTTTCATGCTAGAATTGAGTTCTATCCAACCAGAATGTATAGGATAATCAGAAAGGTGACGAATAACAACATAACGGGCAAGAATAGAAAGGTATTTCATTTCCATGCAGGAGTATTGGCAAGGCATGCTTGTGATTGGCATGTTCCGAGAAGAGCACGGCTAAGGGCAAAGCAGACAAGGCACGGGTCCTATCCGCGGATTCGCAATAGTTCTAGTTCCCCGAAAGGACATCGTTCGCTTGCGGCTGAAGTGGAGATACGGCAGTAGTTCCTATCCGGTTTTCAACGGCTAAGGGTCGGTCCATAGAACCCTCGGTTTCGGCTTTCCTAGTCGGCTTTTCCACGAGTTGGATCGTGATGATCGGAACTGATTCCTTTCCTTCCTATCCAAATACCGGAAACGGCCTTCCTATTTGGAAAATCCTATCCTGGTTCTGTTTCTGTGTAAGCAACTATTGCCTTACTTGAGGATGAGTTTTCCCCTTGCTTTGCAACAACCAAATTCCCTTTTCTTCCAAGTTTCCAAATTCGTACTTCTGCAAAGCTTTAGGGGTAGGGGTTTAGAGAAAGGGTCTTTCTTTCTACCTATGACGAATAACTTCTTATTATCATGGCGACAGGCGTTGTAAACCTACTTTTCCTACCTCCAGATGAGGAGGCCTTAGGACAAACATTCCGAAGTCACTGGAACGGCAGTGATGTCATCCTGTGTCAAAGTAGAGCAGTAGCGATAGTGAATTACTATTCTCATTAACAATAGGGCCTTTCTTCCTCCAATTCGTTACGTTTTCTGATTGCACTACTTCCTTCTAATCCAACAATTATAAACCTAATCCAGAATATAAGAATCCATTAATGAATACGATCTTCCCGTTTATCTCCATCTGCAGGGCTAGGATTTCTTCTTCTCGATAGTGATGAGGCTAGTGCTCCTTCTCTTCTTCCCAATTCCTGGAAGCCTTCTACTCCTCGAAACCCTGTCTTTTGTTTGATTTAGTTACAGATGGACTATCAAAGATATTGGCTAGAGGTCAAGATGCTGGGTGCCATGGATCGAGTGATAAAATCAAATCAGAATTGTTTTCAAAGTGAAATGTTGCTCCTCAGAAAACGCGTATAGTAATCTCATTGGCCTTCGTCGATGGGACAAATGCTCCAGATGAGTCCTTTTGCTCAAAAGAGAGAAGGGACAGGAATCTATTCTATAAGTTGTAAAAAGATGTGCGTATACTGGTCGACGTCATGTGATCGCTACTAAAGATAGAATTTCCTTGGAAAAACCAAGGCCAGTTGAGAGAAGTCTTTCTGCTTAGAGCAAGAAGCGGAACCCAAATCAAGCTTTCTTTATTTTCATTTATGGATAACCAATTCATTGATTATGTAGGCATCGGAATCATTGTTTCCGTTGCCATTTTTTTCGCTTATAAAGCGGGGCAGCTGGCTGAACGAATCCATTCCCACACATTGGAAATGGAAATACTCAAACAAAAGCTGGAATATAAGCTAAGCTAAAAATGCTTTTGGAGCAAACTTCTGGTAATGCGCAATTGCCGGAGGGATTCTCACTCCGGGATATCATTACAAATATGGTTTTCTCGGGGGACTCTATAGAAGAACAGCTTCTAGCATTAAATCGGATCTATCTTGATCTGGTCGTTCATGGACACAGTAGTGACTACTTTTTAATGATTCTCAATTAATTATTTTAATTAGCAGTTGCTGTAGGCAACTAGCATTTTGTTTTGTCATGGAATCAAGTCTATTTGTTCTTTTTTTTCGTTGGAAAAACCCACGCCAACCACAAGTCTCCCTTTCTCTTTTGGGTTGGGAGCGGAGCTTCAACTTCAAAGTTGAGAGTCACAATGCAATGAGATTTAGTGGAATGGATATGAAGGGTATAAATATGCTATTTGCTGCTATTCCATCTATTTGTGCATCAAGTCCGAAGAAGATCTCAATCTATAATGAAGAAATGATAGTAGCTCGTTGTTTTATAGGCTTTCTCATATTAAGTCGGAAGAGTTTAGGTAAGACTTTCAAAGAAACTCTCGACGGGAGAATCGAGTCTATTCAGGAATCATTGCAGCAATTCTTCAATCCTAACGAAGTCATTCTGGAGGAATCCAATGAACAACAACGATTACTTAATCTACGGATCAGCTTGCGAATTTGCAGCACCGTAAAAGTAGTAGAATCATTACCAGCGGCACGCTGTGCGCCTAAGTGCGAAAAGACAGTGCAAGCTTTGTTATGCCGAAACCTAAATGTCAAGTCAGCAACACTTCTAAATGCCACTTCTTCCCGTCGCATCCGTCTTCAGGACGATATAGTCACAGGTTTTCACTTTTCAGTGAGTGAAAGATTTGTATCCGGGTCTACAACTTTGGTAGAAGCTTCTACCGTAGAACAAATTCGAGAGGCCTTCTTATTAGAACCCAGAGACCTAATTCGAGAAGGCTTTATAGTCCTAAGAAAGGTGAGGGTGGGGGGTATCCCCGGGAAGAGATCCAGTGGAGACGGGGTGGGCCTGTAGCTCAGCTCTGAGGATTAGAGCACGTGGCTACGAACCACGGTGTTGGGGGTTCGAATCCACTTCTGAGCGGGCTGGCGGCTCCACCGGGAGCGAGCCTACTGAAGGAAAGTTTTATTGTTGAACTTCTATTTTTATCCAATATTTATCTTTTGTTTGGAAAAACCAAACCCACATATTTCTCTTTAAGTCTCCCTTTCTCTTTTGGGAGCAGATCTTTCAAAGATGGGAAATTCCAATGATTCTTTCCGTTTTGTCGAGCCCTGCTTTGGTCTCTGGTTTGATGGTTGTACGTGCTAAAAATCCGGTACATTCCGTTTTGTTTCCCATCCTAGTCTTTTGCGACACTTCTGGTTTACTTATTTTGTTAGGTCTCGACTTCTCCGCTATGATCTTCCCAGTAGTTCATATAGGAGCTATTGCCGTTTCATTCCTATTCGTGGTTATGATGTTCAATATTCAAATAGCGGAGATTCACGAAGAAGTATTGCGCTATTTACCAGTGAGTGGTATTATTGGACTGATCTTTTGGTGGGAAATGTTCTTCATTTTAGATAATGAAACCATTCCATTACTACCAACCCACAGAAATACGACCTCTCTGAAATATACGGTTTATGCCGGAAAGGTACGAAGTTGGACTAATTTGGAAACATTGGGCAATTTACTTTATACCTACTATTCCGTCTGGTTTTTGGTTTCTAGTCTGATTTTATTAGTAGCTATGATTGGGGCTATAGTACTGACTATGCATAGGACTACAAAGGTGAAAAGACAGGATGTATTCCGACGAAATGCCTTGGATTCTAGGAGGACTACTATTCATATTCAGAACAGAAGGTTCTTCTCCCACAAAGAAAGGGGATGACGCACCTGTCCCCCCCGCTGATCCGGAATCCATTAAATCTGATTTGGCAGAGAGAATAGAAAGGATTTATAGGCGGGCCGGGGAGGAGCAATCTTTAGTAGAAGCCGGGACTACGCCAAGGGAACTTGTAGATAACGTCCTGCCAGAGGGGGCGGAGCTACCGCTTCTACAAGAAACCTGGGTTCAGTTTGTACGGGACGAGTCACACAGCGAGTTTTGGGTAGAGATCGATAATCTGCTAAGGAAATATGGGCACGCGGCGCGCGGTGAGCCCGACACCCCCGATCCCGATGCCCCTCTTGTCGAGCCTGATGCCCCTCAATCAGGAGGAGGCGACTCAGCGGGGAGCACGGGGGAAGAAAATTGTCCGGGGGCGGGGAAAGTAGGAACCTCCGAAGGCCCGCCCGAGTCAAGGAAGCGCAAAAGTTATTCTGATTCTGATTCCGGGGGGGATGATGGGAGTGACCCTGCTCCGGATCCTTCTCCTTTTGATTTTGACTAAAATGAGAGGAAGGTTTGGTGGAGAAATTGAGTTCTTTTGAGCAGCGTTGTCTGTAGTAGTAGTAGCTTTTTTTCTTTTCTTTTACAGAAAGAAGGCGAGGCCCACCTGCCTTCTCTAGGTACTTTACTTGGCTTGGAAAGGTGTCACCGCCTTCCTTCTTCTCTAGGTACTTGCTTGGAAAGGTAGGTGCGGGAAAGAAGAGCGGGTATGTGGGCTTCTTTCAATCGAAACTTTGTTGAAGCCGTCAAACTTTATCGTTTCATTATAGATGGATCTAAAACATTGCGTTGCAGAGTGGAGGCGTGAAGAAGGTTAAGAGAAGCAAGCCAAAGGAAAGAAAAAGCAACTTGATACAATATTGAAGATAAACACTCAGGAAAGCACTGGGTCAACTGACTCCACTAGCCAGCTTCTGCTTCAGAACTTACTTCAAAGAGGCTGACTTAGCACTTAGCATAATGCTTTAGTTCCGGTGCATAAAAGTAAGTGAGCAGGTGGGTGAGTCCAAAGGTTTTTCCGAAGCGCGAAGGACTTGCAGTTCTAAAATAGGAAGGGCTCTGTACTCAAATCAAAGTAGTAGTTTCATAGGTCGTTGTGCTAGAGCTAAGATTTATATGAAAGTGTGAGGGGAAGCCATTTCCAGCTTCTACTTTCTGCGAACCGGGCTCATTACCGGCCTACAGTAGCATTCTACTGTGAGCTTTCTCACTGCGGATCGCCTTGATTCACTGATCGTTGACAGCTACTCAGGAGAGGTTATCCTTTGCCAGACTTTGTGTTGAGATGAGTTCTCCGCTTCCCGAAAAGATGATTTTTGTCAATCAGCGTAGAGTGGTGGATTATAAAGTGGTACAGTCCGAATGGGTTGGTTCAAGCTAGCTGTTCTTACTGAACAGGTGTTTTAGCATTCTTTTCGAATTCGAAGTTGCGGGGTGCTTTGGCTTTTCAAAGTTCTCAACTCAAAGAGAATAAAGTAAAGGCGCTACGCGTGGATCGAATTAAAGTAACGTAAGGTTTCGTAAGAAACAATTGAATAAGCGTATCAAAGAGAATGAGGTCTAGCACTCCGAAATACCATTGAGAAAGAGCAATAGAACAAGGTTAGAATAAGATCTCCAAAATGGTTGATGACTCCCACAACTTGTCAGGCTGCATTCCCGTGAAATTGTTTTGGGACAATTCCAGTTTTACTAGCGGTAGCTCAGCCAAGTAATCTGGTATCTCACCATTAAGACGGTTACCTAGCAAGTTCAGCTCTGTGAGGTTCTTGCATCCTTTAAATGAATGTCTCTAGAATACTCCCAGTCAGATTGTTATTGTGCAATATGAGTGACTGCAGAGAGTTGGCTTGACATATCTCGGCTGGGATAGAACCTGAGAGCTGGTTGGTTTCTGCAGAGAAACTAACAAGATGCTGCAATGGCAGCGCTGGCAGAGGCCCACGGAACATGTTTTCTGCAAGAGATATGGATCGAACACTCGCCCTGTTCCGTATCCAATCTGGAATATGACCCGTAAGTTTGTTCCCTTCAACGAAAATTGTGGCAATAGCTTCTAAATCTGCAAGTTCTTCAGGGATAGAGCCTGTGAAGGCATTGAAGGGACAGGACAGATTTTTGAGCGTAAGCTTCTTGCAGTTACTAAGCTCTTTTGGTATGCTCCCACTGAGCCCAGCACCTTTGCAAACAGCCGAGTTAGATTGCCCAGCTCACCGACAGATGTTGGCAGTTCAGCATTGAAGTAGTTCTCTGATATATAAAGTTCCTTCTTTTGAGACCACCAATTGACCAAGGGATGGTGCCTGTGAACTTGCATCCGGGGAGTTGAAGAACTTTTAGCAGCTTCAGGTTACCAATCTCTTCTGGAATGCTTCCACTAAGACCATTCTGTCTCTAAATTAGCAATTCCTTATTTTCCAGTTGACCAATCTCCCTAGGTATTGGCCCCACCAAACTGTTTGATGAGAGATCAAGTGTCAACTGGTTCACCAACGCAGTTATTCCCGGGAATATTTATCCCGTGAGGTTATTCTGGCTTGCATCAAGGTGCTAGAGCCGAGACTGGTTACCAAAAGCAGCTGGTATCGACCCGTTGAATGTGTTCATGTGAAGGTCCAGGATATCCTCGAGGATGAAGGCCAGATCACGCCCAATTCGATCCTTGAAAGACCCATTGCACTACAGCGGCAGCTCGGGCTCGAGCAACGGCGGGAGATAAGTCTTCTCTTCATTCAGCATTCAGTCTATCTTCGGAAAGCAGCAATAATTGATGCACGCAGACGATGGTTAAATGCTTTCTTGATTTACTACTAATAGGTGGTGTCTAGACGCTAGGAAAAAGTGAGGATTATAGCTTCTGCCCCATAGACCATTCGGAAAGGAGTCTGTCCCTTCGGTCTTATATGTTAGTATAGGTTGGTTCTTCCGAATGCACATAAGACCACTGGTCACCCTCAATCCTTAGCATTGAACTTTACTGATTTGGCTAAGATCTGGGGAACTAGAGCAGTCCCCAGAGGGCACTACACAAGGCAGGAGAGGCAATAGCGAAGCGAAGCCCTAGTTCAATCGAGGATGGATTCATTGAGTGGGCGAGGAAGATGATTGGTATGGGAAGATCGGTCTTTCACTAATGGAGCATCTCCACCCTAGCCTTGAAGTTGAACATCCGGGGATATCTAAATATTGAACCAGTGATTAAAAAGAATGGCAAGACTGCGGTTGAAGTCCCAGCTGGAAATCCAAATTGCTCGAACACAAAAAATCTAGACAAAGGAAAGAAACCTGGTTTGCATATTTTCGTATATGCCCAACTAATCTATCGCATAGGAAGATCGCCCCTGTAAGTTTATTTCACACATTATGTTACTTTGTTTATGGTGTGGAAATAAATATCAATATTCTAACTTGCCGCTTTCTATGGATGCATCCTCTACTCTAGTGCTTACCTGTCCTACTTTCTTGAATTCATTCCTATTTCCTCTCCTGTACTTATATTTATCTTGCCTGCGGCAGTTTTGTAATCAATTTCTACTAGGGATAGGGAGCGTGAACTTTCTCTCATCCAGTGAATGAGTTACCTGAAGATCGATGGCATATAAAACGCCCTAATTCAATATAAAATCTGTTATTTCACTTTCAAAATGCCCCGTTCGCACTTGCTTGAGTGAGGCGCCGTTTTCTTGCTAGGCAAGATAGGTCAACGGATAGCTTGTTGGTTGATACGGGGCCCCTTCTCAACTTCATGTGTTTTGTAACTGCCATAAAGCAAGGCCATAGTCCAACATTCCATCCTTTTCCACCGCTGTATTGGCTTCTGCTTCTCTTCCTTTTGCCGAGGAAGATCTGCTTCTCTTGCATCCTCCAGTCTGAAATTCCTATCCGTACTAGACTAGACCTTCCCTTAGCCATCAACCTACCGAACCCAGGAATGAGATCCACAAGGAAAGAGATTGGCAGAAATCCAGAAAGAATGATGCACAAGAAATGGTTAGAAC